AAGAAAAATGGAAAGTGTTCGATTAGAACATGAAAACGTGACTGAATTCGTTCTAGTTACTCCTTGGGACATAATAAAGGAAGAGAATATGAAGATTCTCGGATAACGAAAAGAATCCAATTTCTTCTACTTCAAATTTCTCCTACTTCAAAAGAATTGAACGAGAAGCCGTATGAGGTGAAAATCTCATGTACGGTTTTGTAGAGTGACGGTAAAGGTAACTTATCTGTCAACTTTTCCACTACCACCCCCAAAAAACCGAACTCTGCCTTACGCAAAGTTGCCAGAGTACGATTAACCTCTGGATTTGAAATCACTGCTTATATACCTGGTATTGGCCATAATTTACAAGAACATTCTGTAGTATTAGTAAGAGGGGGAAGGGTGAAAGATTTACCCGGTGTGAGATATCACATTGTTCGAGGAACCCTAGATGCTGTCGGAGTAAAAGATCGTCAACAAGGGCGTTCTAGTGCGTTGTATATTCTTATCTAAGACTTGTATCATTTTATGATGATGCCATGTTAATTGCTAGAAACATGTGAAGTATATGGCTAACCTAATAACGAAAGTTTTGTAAGGGGACTGGAGCAGGCTACCATAGGACAAAAGATCTTATTTCTAAAGAGATTTGGAACTATTATACGTCTAAGGTTCAATATTGAAATCATTTCATAAGTTTTCCCCGACTTGTCAACAAGCAATTCAAAATACCTCGACTTTTTTAGAACAGGTTCGAGTCAAATAGCAATGATTTGAAACACTTTTTTTTTTTTTACACTCTTTTGGGAACCTAAGGACTTGATCGTACAGATATGTAAAATACGAGATTTCCAATCATAGCAAGAAAAAGGAAGGAAACGGATACTCAATTTAAAGTGAGTAAACAGAATTATATACATAAAGAATAGATCTCATATCTACCTATATAATCATGTGGAAAGCCGTATTCGATGAAAGTCGTATGTACGGTTTGGAGGGAGATCTTTCATACCTTTAGAGATCCACCCTACAATACGGAGTCAAAAAGCCGAAATAAGTGATTCATTTTTAGCCTTTATGAAATGGATTATTGAACCCTTTTCACACTCATGTCACGTCGAAGTACTGCAGAAAAAGAAACTGCAAAATCCGATCCAATTTATCGGAATCGATTAGTTAACATGTTGGTTAACCGTATTCTTAGACATGGAAAAAAATCATTGGCTTATCGAATTCTTTATCGAGCCATGAAAAATATTCAACAAAAGACAGAAAAAAATCCACTATCTGTTTTACGCCAAGCGATACGGGGAGTAACTCCCAATGTAACAGTAAAAGCAAGACGTGTAGGTGGATCGACTTATCAAGTTCCCGTTGAAATCAGATCTACACAAGGAAAAGCACTTGCCATTCGTTGGTTATTAGGGGCATCTCGAAAACGTCCGCCGGGTCGAAATATGGCTTTCAAATTGAGTTACGAATTAATGGATGCCGCCAGAGGGAATGGCAATGCTATACGCAAGAAGGAAGAGACTCATAGAATGGCAGAGGCCAATAGAGCTTTTGCACATTTCCGTTAATCTATGAACAGGATCGAGATCTATCTATATGGATAGATCTATCTGATCTATACAGATAGATCGATTCGAAAGAGAAATATTTCTTCGAAATTGATCAATATGTCTATCGGAACGAACGAAAGATAAAAGAAAACAAGGATGAAACATAAATCCTAGATCAACCAAGCCCTCTCGGGGGGGGGGCTTGCTTAATAAAGAATAAGATTCTGAGATAAGATTTGATCCTATTCATGAGGATTATGCAAATCTCCTATTCCAAGAATAGAAAGTTGAAAAAGATTGAGACTTTTTCGGAGATTGAATGAAGTTACTAATTCATGATCTGGCATGTACAAAATGAAAACTTCATTTTCAATTATACCCTGAGATCATTTTTATGAAAGAGTTTCATTTGCTTCTCTTCCATGGAGGTTCTATTTTCCCAGAATGTATCCTAATTCTCGGCCTAATTCTTCTTCTGATGATCGATCTAACCTCTGATCAAAAAGATACACCTTGGTTCTATTTCATCTCTTTAACAAGTTTAGTAATGAGCATAACGGTCTTATTATTTCGATGGAGAGAAGAACCTATGATTAGCTTTTTGGGTAATTTCCAAACGAGCAATTTCAGCAAAATCTTTCGATTTCTCATTTTACTATGTTCAACTCTATGTATTCCTCTATCCGTGGAGTACATCAAATGTACAGAAATGGCTATAACAGAGTTCCTGTTATTCCTATTAACAGCTGCTCTAGGGGGAATGGTTTTATGTGGTGCTAATGATTTAGTCACTATCTTCGTAGCTCTGGAATGTTTCAGTTTATGTTCTTATCTATTATCTGGATATACCAAGAGAGATGTACGGTCTAATGAGGCTACTATGAAATATTTACTTATGGGTGGGGCAAGCTCTTCTATTCTGGTTTATGGTTTTTCTTGGCTATACGGTCTATCCGGGGGAGAGATTGAGCTTCAAGAAGTAGTAAATGGTCTCATAAATACACAAATGTATAACTCCCCAGGAATTTTGATTGCGCTCATATCCATAGCTGTAGGAATTGGATTCAAGCTTTCTCTAGTCCCTTTTCATCAATGGACCCCTGACGTATATGAAGGAGTGCGATTCGTTCGACGAATTATTACCCCTATAATAAGCGGATATATATCTTTTTTAGAGATGTTTAGATCTATAAAAACTCTATGGACATGCGGAAGAGAAAAAGACTGTTATCCCCACTCGGGCTAAGGCATAACTTTTACCAAAAGTTATTCGCGAGATTTTTGTTGAAATAACAATTAAGGTAAAGCAAGGTCAAAAATAACTAATATCTTTGAATAAACAGAGATATTTTGCAAGTCAGTTATTACGGGTAGTTCTTACAAAGGATCAGACCAATGACGTATACAATACTTTCATTCTCGATGTAAATGCTACATAGTCAGTTTTCATCCTTCAAGGACTACGAGTGTAATAGAAGCATCCGTCGACAAAAAGATCACCCTAAGATGATTATCTCATGGCTATTGAGAACGAATAAAATCAGATGGTTCTATTTCTCAATCTTTTTGACTTGTTCTTGCGGAACCGAAGTCAAAAAGATCGAGAAAGTCAGTGATTCACTATGGGAACCGCTGATGGAGGATTCCTCGGGAAGTTAAGGATTAGTAATCCTTTTCTATAAATTGAATCGATTCGGTCTTATACATACGCGAGGAAGGTAATGAAAAAGGAATAAGATGATTATGTCCTTCTTTTTTTATCACTTAGGAGCCGTGCGAGATGAAAGTCTCATGCACGGTTTTGAATGAGAGAAAGGAGTGAGGGATCCTCTTTTCGACTCTAACTCTCCCACTCCAGTCGTTGCTTTTCTTTCTGTTACTTCGAAAGTAGCTGCTTCAGCTTTAGCCACTCGAATTTTCGATCTTATTTTCTACTTTTCATCGAACGAATGGCATCTTCTTTTGGAAATATTAGCTATTCTTAGCATGATATTAGGCAATTTAATTGCTATTACCCAAACGAGCATGAAACGTATGCTTGCATATTCGTCCATGGGTCAAATTGGATATATCATTATTGGAATAATTGCTGGAGACTCAAAGAATGGATATGCAAGCATGATAACTTATATGCTGTTCTACATTTTCATGAATTTAGGAACTTTTGCTTGCATTGTATTATTTGGTCTACGCACAGGAACTGATAACATTCGAGATTATGCAGGATTATATACGAAAGATCCTTTTTCGGCTTTCTCTTTAGCTTTATGTTTACTATCCTTAGGAGGTATTCCTCCATTAGCAGGTTTTTTTGGAAAACTTTATCTATTCTGGTGCGGGTGGCAGGCAGGCTCATATTTATTGGTTTCGATAGGACCCCTTATGAGCGTTATTTCTATATACTATTATCTAAAAATAATCAAGTTATTAATGACTGAGCGAAACAAAGAAATAACTCCTCACGTGCAAAATTATAGAAGATCTCCATCTTCTTTCATATCAAAAAATTCTATCGAATTGAGTATGATTGTATGTGTAACAGCATCTACTACACTGGGAATAGTAATGAACCCAATTATTGCAATTGCTCAGGATACCTTATTTTAAGGTCTATTTATTCGTTCAATCCGGAAGAATTAGTCGATTTGTCCCGCCCAAAATGGGAATAGGCCGAGATTCTGAGATGAACTTCTAATTATGAGATCAACTTGATCATCGAATTAGAAGTTCATTCTAGACTAGAATAGGGTTATTAATAGGGCTATATACATTTTCATTATGGGAAAAGGTCATTCGAACGTATGTAGATAGATATCTACGTCGTTCCATTCTATTTAGGAATCGATATATGCGCACATATGATCGAACCTGCTTTTGACATATCATTATTTGGGTACCATGTTCGCTTCTCTAGGCTTCTATTGAATCGAAAAAGAAAAGATGTTCGATCGTGCATATTTTTGATGTATATGAAATATCCTCCGGATAATGAAAATCGAAAGAAGTTGGTGATATATTAGGCTTGGACCTATATAACCGATCGATATAAATACCCCAATACTCTATCTTTGTCATAGATTCTACATTCCATCTATAATGATAGATGATCGTAATATAGATATCATACTCATGGAATATGATTCACTTTCGGGATGCCTTGATGGTGGAATGGTAGACACGCGAGACTCAAAATCTCGTGCTAAAGAGCGTGGAGGTTCGAGTCCTCTTCAAGGCATAATATTGAGAATGCTTATTGAATGAGCAATTCAATAACAAATATCGGATCTAATTGATTATCTCAATGTACCGAGATCGATTTATTCGATATCTGTTGATACGAAGTATTCCGACGATTCCCTATATACGATATGAGTTAAAGCTGTTGGAATAGGTTCGACAGTGGATCACAAGATCTTGGCGATCTTCTCTATCTAATGAATGGAGAAGTCCATTTCAAAATGGTCCGCCCTGCACCCATCCCCCGAGTAGATACCTCAACAGGAATCACACAAATGCAGGTAGATCAATAGAAACTTCTGGGAAAATGCCCCCCCCCCCGTGACCCAACAGATGGAGTACATTCCACAAAGGAACATATGGGAGAAATTGAATGAAAAAATGAAAAAGACCAAATCTCAGGTGGAATGTTTCTATTTCTTTTTATGTCCATTAAAGAATGCATGAAGCTTGTTTCTTACTAATTATGAGGTATACGCAATTAAGGACATAGATTGAGGAGAATCTATATACCCCTCTTAAAGTTTTGCAAGATCCGGGAGTTGCGATCGAACTTAAACGACTATACCAATGTTGAATCCTGTGACTCTATAGGCAAATAAGGGATCCTTTCTTCCGAATGGGAAGTGTAAGAAAAAAAAAGAGTACCAGAACCAAAATCGAAGAAATAAGGGGTAAGCATAGTAGAGAATACCTCATTAAGTTCAATCAAATTGACTTGGCTCATATTCCTTGCTATGCTCACTCTTACACGGTCGAGATCTCGGAATAAGGAATCTATCTTCAAATTCAAGATCTATCAACTCTTTGTTCTTCTTTTTTCTTCTTCTAACATACTTTCCATTCTTGGACAAGACCGAGAAAGGATTCATTTTCGAATAGGATCTGAAATCGAAGCAGATGTAGAACTTCTCATTTGTTTCCACGACCCTACTACCCGGTCAATTTCGTTCTACTTCATTTCATTGCCCTTTCATCGATGATGACAGATTTTTCCGGCTAAAATAGATATGTGAAATCTATCTTTTGTTGTATGAATTAAGTGTTCAATTTCCTTCGGAAAAAGCCATCTATTTTTCAACAATGTCCTTGTCATTTGATTCAATAACATTCTGTTAGATAGGAACAGATTTGATAAATATTTATAACTCTCGGATAGAGTATTATAAAGAAAAGATTCATTCGATAATGAACTATTGGTTTCAAGCCATCTTTGGCGATGAATTAACAATTCGAAGCGATCAACCTTTTCTTGCGGATTTTCAATCAACCAACGTTGATATAGAAATGTAGGAGTATATGGCTGTATACGTTTCAATCGGATACCAATTGCTTGAATGCGTTTGAAAGCCTCAATATGTTCCTTTTCTGCAAGAGGCAATTGTTTCCACGAATTTATGACCGAATTGGTCATGAATTTTGAATTATATCTATGAAAAGCACCTTGGATACTTTTTTTAGGGAAGAGATGTTTTTCTTGTCTTCTTATTGAACCGTAAGTAATATAAAGCCTTCTCAGCATTTCTTCATTTGCAAAAAATTCCCGACGTGAAAACACAAGGTGCTGATCTTGAAATAGAAAACCTGTGGGATCCCAAAGAAATCGTCTTCCTAGAAAGAACATTGGTTTATTAGAGGATTTAGATCGCATTTGATATTGTATAGAAAATTGAAATATTCCTATTTCAAACCGCTCTTGTAATGATATATCTTCCAATTGAGACTGTATATGTTGTAGATTCTTTTGTCTTGCGTTAGAATGATTTCTCTCATGAACATAAAACCCCTTTTTATGTGGTCCTTTTTGGAGAGACTCTAAATTCTCTCTAACCCTTTTACAGTAACTGGCCTGCTCCTCTTGAAACAATCCGAACTGATACGAAAATCCCAATTCATTGGGTCTTTTTGTACGATCAAATAGATTACTGCGAAGAAAACTAAGACGCCAGATCCTAGGAGCCCAAACTATGTTATTGACTAATTTTTCATCCATTTGTTTTGCGCCGGGAGTTTCTTGTTGAAACTTCAATTCATATTCTTTATATATAAACATTTTATTGACCATAGAATAAACCCCTTTTCGCATCACATTGAGATGATTTCTCGTTTTGGGCTGAGGAGCAAATGTGATTTGATTCTTATCAGGCTTACCCCGGCATATTCCTAACCATGGAAACTCCACCAGAAGACTTTCTAAAAGACCAGAAGCTAAATCGAAATCATGCTCAGCGAATCTATCGAGAGGAATCCAATTCTCTCTATTTTGTCCCGATATAAACCAGGAATCTCGAGCTGCTGATCCGGCCAAGCAACCCAAAATATGGGGGAGTATGGTCAATTCCTTCATAGTTGTTCCAGCAATAGAAGGTTCTAAATACCATTTGGACAAATAAGAAAACCTTTTCTTCCATAATTCATTATTAATAGATAGAGGATTCATAGAAGAATTCCTTCTAAGTGTATTTTGTATAACAGCTTTTCCCACCTTATAGGGAAGTATTTCGTAATTTTGACCGGATCCAACCTGATTATCTATAGATTGCAAACCCCAAGTTTGTCTATAAAGAGCTAATCTAATTGTATCAGTGCCTATAACTGATTTATTTTGGGTAATACTAATTGATAAGGCTTCATTGGCAAGTGCTGCTAGATCCCGTGCATTGGAACCTATGGTTCTAGATCCAAATTCCTTGGGACAAGACAACTCTTTTTCCGAGTCAAACCCTTTGCTGCGTAAAAGAATAGGAAATTCCTTTTGTCGTTGTGGGATAGGAAGCATTCGAACATTGATTGATCTGTCTAATCGATTTGGAGCTATTGGAGCTGGATCCACTTTTTTAGGAATATGAGTCGAAGCAATAACAAGAAGATTTCTAGTAGAATCTTTCTCATCATCTCTAGAGAGATGGTTCACTAATAAACCAAGGAAAAAGTGAGTTAAGTAATTGACATTCAGTTCATGAATGTTTGGAATCCATATTATGCAAGGGGACATTCTTTTTGCCAATTCGAAGGTGAGATTGAATTGGTGCATTTTTTGCACCACATTATTCATACTTCGTATATCGAGGAAATTAGAATATTCACCTTTGTCATACAGGAACTTGTTTAGGGATATTCTTACCAGAGGAACATAAGAGTCTGCTGCTAGACCCTTGACCAAATAGGATCGTCCGGTTTCCGCAGGACCTATCAGTAAAATCCCTTTGGAAAGGGATGATCCTAAGTGGAGTGAGAAAGGTTTTCCATGAAATGTGAGGTTCAAACCCCTAAAGATTTGTGAAGAGGTAATCTTCCGACAAAAAGCGAGGAAGACCCATCTTTCTGTTAAACGAGATTGATCGAACTCGTGATTCATTAGATCTTTCTGATAAGTGTCGGCTAAATAGATCAGGTAAATAAGTCCCGGCTGTTCAGTGATTTGATAATCAAATTCATTCTTGAAGAAATTATGACTGTGAGTCAAATTCGATCCAAATTGAGAGATGTTTTTTTCTGTTATTAGAAACTGAACTAGTAATTCTCTCTCTTTTCCAGAGATATCCATGCTGAAGCACGATCTGTTCAACTCTCTTCTTATAGGTGAATAAAACTTTCTATTCCTCATAGAATAGATCAATTCGTCCAGAAAATAGATGGATATGTCCCTTATATCCATAGAGAAAAGCAGACCAGGCAAAGGATGATCCATCAGTTTTTGCAACTCGATCGCGTATGACGGATCCATTAAATCTTTGATGCGTTCAAGGTGTATCTGTAACTCAATAAAGGCTGAGGAAACAACGAAAGAATATCGAAGAACGAAATATCCAAGGACGAAAAAAAGGATAAGGATCGAATATTCATACTCCCGAGCATTCAGCAATCTCAGATGTGCCCATATAGATAGAACCGATGACTCATTCTTTTGATTAATCATTTCCTTGAATGAACAAAGATTCCATAAAGAAAAAAACTTATCCAAGATATTGGTTCTCAGATTACATTGTAGAAGTGCCCATAATTGATGAGAAATTGCCCACGATAGATTCGATTTATGCATAATATCATGCAAAATAGATACAAGTTGATCACTGCTATTTAGCAATATCTCCGGAAAAGTCTCTAGAAGTAGATTCTCAAGATATTTCCACCATGCAGAAGTCAAGAGCCATGGCGTATATGCTCGGAACAAATCCCATTTTTTAAAAAGACTCTCTATTTGAGAGATCCTATGCATCTCTTGTTTCTTAGCACGTTCATTAAAACGCGGTGAACAAAATGGTAAGAGATTCCGTTCCTCTTTAGAGAAATTGAAAAGGGTGCTTCTTTTATCTATGGCTTTGTTCTCAATTCTGTTTTTTGAACCTTCTGTTGAACTAGATTTTACAAACCGATCTCGAATCCGATGAAGCATTTCCTGGTTCTTATCTTTTCTTTTTAGAAAGATTTCGGATAGTAAATCATCTCGATAAGATTGAGTTTGAATAAGACCCATGTTTGAACTGAAACCCCCCTTAAGGTACTGATCGAAGTTGTTTTCTTCTAAATCGGATCTATTTAAGAAGGGCTGACAAGAAGTTTTTTCGAAATTGGCTATTCGTTCTCTCGTTAAAGGCGTTGTAGAAATCTCTTCGATCGAGGAAATATCTATTTTATCATGAACAAATGGATTCAATCGAGTTAGTAAATCGAAAGATTTGTACAAGTCATAGATTGATACAAACGTTTGGTTACCGCTTTGTTGCAAATATTTAGGTAAGAATATGTTAGATACTTGTGACTTTATAAGTGAAATAGTATCTTTCTCCAAGTGAACAGGTCTTATTTCACTAATGGACAAAGAAAATAGATTGCTGTGGATGGGCGAAATATTGAATAATTGTCCATATGTAAGATTATGATTTTTTGTATGAATCCTTTCCATATAATAAGGTAATCTTTTCTTATAATTGAACCGAGGATGATGTGAATAATCGAAGAATTGTAGTGTATTTGCTTTGTAAAAAGAAGCTCTCGATGAGCTTTGATTAGATAGTTTTACGGGATTCAACCAGTTGTCTCGATCGTTGGATATCGTCGAAAAATCAGTGTTATCGAACAATTCCATGCAATTCTTTTCATTCTCGAATAAGTCAATAATAAATCGATTCACCGGCATCTCATGATAGAAAAATTGTGCTACTGTTCTTTCGTCGATCAAGAATTTCGATCTTTGTGAAAGATTATGGTTATCCAAAAGAAAGGGTTTGAATGTTTTTAAATGAACGATTCGAACACCAATTGATTTTAACAACTTATTGAAGAGTTGATCATTCATACCCTTTAACTTATCAATGAAAAACTCGGGAATGAAAATAGCCGAATGAGAAATGGATTTCTTAGAAAGAAAGATCTTCACAGTATTTTCAGCAATCAAAGAAAACTTAGAATAATCTTTTTTGTTGGGACTTCCAGACCAACCAATTGAATCTCTATTAGCACATGATTCAATCGGATCGAACACTATTTTCAAATCGTTTTGTTTAGAAACAAGATGTTTCGAACATCTCTTCAAGTATTCGGTCTGATTGGACCATTTGTACACATTCAAATTCCGATTGATACATTTATCAGTTCGAAGAATAGAATGATCAAACCATTCTTTTTGACCTTTTCTCCAATTTGATGGATGTCGGTTAATTGTATCTTTCGATACATTATTCAAATTTTCATTTTCTATCCAATTTGTTCGAATTTGATCCTTTAAATTGCGACTGGACCCGTTCATTGAATATAATTTGTTGAATGCATTTTTCAAATGCCCGTGAATCTTATATCGAATCAATTTGTACCAATTTGAAGTTTCAGTTCTGTAATTGTTAAGAGGGGTTCCTATTTCTGAACCCTTTTTGGAAGAGATTTGGATCAATTCTTTTTCGATTATTCGATCTAAATATTCATTCTCTTTATCAGTAATATTGAGTAGGATCAATAAAGATTGATTCTTCAATTTATTCTTGTGGTTGAAGATCTGATCCAAGAATCTATTCTTGTTCAGTTCATAGAATTGATTCACGTGATAATCAATATCAGGAGCAAGTGTATTATCATAAACCTGATTAGGCTTAGTTATTAATAGAGCGAATTGATCTGTTATTTTTAGAACTCTTTTTTTAAATCGTAAATTGTTGTGGAATATGTATTGTTCTTTGTTTTGATCACAGAATGAAGAAAATCGATTCCGAGACAAACTCCGGTTCATAAAGAGAATACAATTTAATTTGTTTATATCCCTCTGATTTTTTCTAATCATATTACATCCGGGATCTAATGAAATAGCACAATTTGAGGAAGGATTTTGAAAATATGTTCTTATCTTCCACGGATCAATTATCCCATTCTTTTCTGAGCCCCTGAAATATCTGAAAAAAACATCTTGTTGCCCTTTCAATAATTTGAAATTTTCAATAGGCTTCTTAGTAACACTAGAACCCATGCACGGTTCATCTATTGACAATATGTCAAAAAAATAAGAACGAATTGATTTTGTGAAATTCTCGATGAATCTTTTCCTTTCCTTTGGAAACAAATTCTCTGTTATAGACTTTTTATCTTCCGTAAATAGTTCTTTCGTCCAATAGATCGGAGAATCTTCTGAGAGACACTTTGAGGACAAATCTGATTTTATTTTTGTTCTTTCTATTCGAATAGAAGAAGAAGGATCCCAAAGAATTGATCTTTCTTTTAGTTGCTCGATCTCCGTTTTATTTATATATCCATTTGTGAAAATCCGTTCACAAAGATCTTTTTCAGGTTCCCAATACTCATTCTCAGTGAAATTGAGAGTCAAATCTATCTCCGAATCGATATCTTTCTCATCCCTCTCCGAATGAGTCTCCCAAGTTATCGGTCTTTGATTCTCTGAGATTATCTCATCCTTTTTGTTCATGTTCGTGCCATATTCTGAATTTTCACTAATGGGATCGAAATGATCGATGGATCGATTATAAGATCTTTTCAATTGGCTAGAATGATTGACTTTAATGAAAATAGATTCTGAGAAATTGTATAGAATATCCAACAATAAATTCTGTATCTTGCTAAAAAGCTGATCATTGTTCACATCATTCAACTGAATGAATTTCTCTTTTAAAATGTCCTTCGAAAGTTCCAATTTCTGCTGATCTTTCTCCCAACTAACAAAAGAATCTTTATAGAATTGCCAAAATTCAGCATAATTTTGGAAAGAGAGATACCCTTTCTCTTTCAATAGAATGGAAGATTCTGCAATAATTTGATCAGATTCACCCCAACTATTCCAGATCTGAAACATATTCTTTTTCCACCAACGCGGTCCCCATTCTGATTTTTCTTGATAGGATAATCGAAGATGGGAGAAATGCTTAATATTATTCGATTCAACAATTGATTTCGATTTCTGCTGCTTGAATGGACCCTCCGCTTCGAATAGCATTTTTTCACAAAAAGCGGACATGAGATAACAGATTAGATTATTACCTAATATTTCGACTTGCTGCTTCGAGCTCAAGTCGATCGTGTCCTGCTTATTTCTCATAAAAACACGATCGAAATGATATTCCCAATCATAGTCTTTGCGGATCAGATCATCAATATAGAATTCAAAAAACCCCTTTAGATGTTCCACATCTTTCTCTTTCAATGACATCTCAATTTTTGCTATTGATCCCTGAGGGATCTTCCAACTAGGAAGAATCTCTTCTATGATCCAATTCTTCCACCATCGTGAACCCCAAGAATCAATTTGATTATATGCAGGCATGACACACACTTTTCTTTTTGAGAGAACCCAAGCGTCCTCTTTCGAATTTCTCAAGTGACTTTGATATATCTTTCTCCCTTTTGGGAAAGACAGAAAAAGATGCGGAAAGATCAACAAATTTTTATTGAAAGACTCGAAATATTCTTCCGATGTTTCATTTCTAGGTTCAGCATAGTTTATAGGTATAGGAAAGAGTTTCATCGAATAGAACTTTTTTCTTTCAATCATACTTTTCTGATTCACGTGATATATAAGGACTGGTAATGTAAGTAGTACTACACCTTTGATTGTCAAAGATTGATTGCTTCTTGAACCACGTAGATCGCGTAAAAGCAACGTACTAAGAATTCGAGAGTCAAAGAGCTTAATAAGACGTTCTCGATGGGAAACTATTTTCGTGAACAATCTCACCAAATTCAATTCGGTCCATGAATTGAATAAATATTGAAAGCTTCGTATTTCTTCCAATTTAAATATCCAGGATTTCAATTTTTGTCGTTTCATTCCTTTTTTACAATAATTACATTACAATAATGAAATAGTTTTTGATAGATCTCTATCCTTAAATAGATTCAATGACTTCGGTCTTTTCCATTCTATTTTTTTCTATAATATTGATAGAATATAGGTATTTATCTATATAGGTACATAGATCTATATATCTATTTGTTCTCTACCAATTTGAAACGAAACCATATTGGATCTATTGAAATAGAGTATCGAAAAAGATCTCATCTATAGTATATACTTTGGGTGATCATGAATAGAATGACATATAAATATAATATTGGCATAAAGAAGAGCTTGCGTCAACCACTAAGAATTCAATTGATTCTATATCAATAGATAGAAATACTTCTTGTTCATTTGAAATTGAAAATGACAAAGATGGATTGGATCCAATCCGTTTCTTTATGGGCGAACGACGGGGATTGAACCCGCGCGTGGTGGATTCACAATCCACTGCCTTGATCCACTTGGCTACGTCCGCCCCAGAAGAACCAATTGACAGTCTCTATCTACGGTCATTCCTTCCAAGAAGAAGAGAGTTTCTTTCTAAGTTCCGACGACGAACTAACGGCAACCTCTGACAGAAAATGAAAGTGTTGCAAGATCGATAACCAACTTAGAACCAACTCTCGAACAATTTGTCATATACCTCTGTCAAATGTGCTTGACATGAATTGAATGGGAGAGAATGTCCGACCAATATCAATTTTGAGTTGATACTCATGTTAGACGATGTGCTCGTATTCTATAATACGATTGGTTCTTCTCTTCACGATGATCTCTAGCATCCATGGCTGAACGGTTAAAGCGCCCAACTCATAATTGGCGAATTCGCAGGTTCAATTCCTGCTGGATGCACGGGAATTGCACATATGTATTATTTAACCTTATTATTCCTTCGAACGAAAAAAAAAAGGGAGGGGGGCGAGATCGGATCCATATAAATATAAGTATGATATATCCATACTTTGGAGTTGGGGATAATTGATTACAATACGAATCAGTATATGAATTCGTAAGAGATGAGAAAAAAAAGGAGATATCTATGAATGAAATGGAATACACAATATTTACAGAAAAAAAGATTCGTTTATTAGAAAATAATCAATATACTTTCGATGTAGGTTCGAGACCGACCAAAACAGGGGTGAAAAATTGGATCGAACTTTTCTTTGGTGTCAAAGTAATAGCTATGAATAGTTATCGACCTCCAAAAAAGGGAGGAACAGTAGGACCAATAGGACATCCAATACGTTGTAGGCGTATGATTATTGCACTCCAGCCAGGTTATTCTATTCCACTTCTTTCAGAGGAATAAAACTTATTAGATTCAATTAAGGTACCCAATAACATGGCCATCCGTTCATACAGAACTTATACTCCAAGCACACGAAATAGACCCATATCAAGTTACGATGGAAGGGTCCGGTCCAATCCACAAAAAAAATTGACCTCTGGACAGCATCGTTGTGGAAAAGGTCGTAATAGTAGAGGAATTATTACCGCAAGGCATAGAGGAGGAGGTCACAAGCGTCTGTATCGTCAAATTGATTTTAAACGGAATGAAAAATACATTTTTGGAGAAATTGTAACTATAGAATATGACCCTAATCGAAGTGCATACATTTGTCTCGTACACTACGGAGATGGTGAGAAGAAATATATTTTACACCCCAGAGGGGTCATAATTGGAGATACTATTACTTCCGGTCCAAGAGCTCCTATATCAATAGGAAATGCCCTACCTCTGAGTGCGGTTTGAATCATTGATTTGCGTAATCGAAAGCAACCGATTAGGTTTACAGCAAGACCTATGAATCTATCACTGATCCAACTCGGGTACTTTTATGGGATAAACCTCAAAGGGAAACTGAAGAGGAATGGCAGCGGGTGATTGGGTTCAATAGTTCCTCATATCGAATTATTGATTCCAAAGATATGATAATATGGAGAAGATCGAATTGTCTGAAGCATGAACAAACCCGGAGCGGAAGGGCACCCCTTGTTTCAAAGAAAGGGACGAGTTACTCACATTTGATTTGATGGTCAGAGGCAAATTAAAAGCTGGACAGTAGTAATATCTCCCGTAAAAGAAAAGATGGAAGAAGAGAATAAAAAAGAAAGAGATGTTTAACACGCCTCCTACGTTATCCAGAACATACAAAGGTATTGACGTAATTTTATGAAGTCATTCATTCTGAATGCTACATGAAAAACATAGGCCAGATGATGGAATAGAGAGATCTAGGATGTAGAGGATCGGGACATGAGGAACGAAATCCCATATTTCATCCTATTTGTTGATCAAAGATATATGATCGATATATGTCAATATTATCATATACATCCAGAAAGCTGTATGCCTCGAGAGAGGCTTGTACGGTTTGGGAAGGGATTTTTATTGATCGAGAATAAGATTGATCGAAAATAAGGATCTACTTCAACCGATGTACCCTTGGGCACGGCTATACATAGCATAGAAATAACATTAGGTAAAGGCGGACAATTGGCTAGAGCAGCAGGTGCTGTAGCAGAACTGATTGCAAAAGAGGGTCGATCGACCACATTAAGATTACCATCTGGGGAGATTCGTTTAATATCTGAGAATTGTTCAGCAACGATTGGACAAGTAGGTAATGTCAATGCGAACAATGGAATTTTAGGTAAAGCTGGATCTAAACGTTGGCTGGGTAAACGTCCTAGAGTAAGAGGAGTAGTTATGAACCCTGTAGACCATCCCCATGGGGGTGGTGAGGGAAGAACTCCAATTGGTAGAAAAAAACCCGTGACCCCTTGGGGCTATGCTGCGCTTGGAAGGAAAAGTCGGAAGAATAATAAATATAGTGATGCTTCAATCTTTCGTCGACGTAAGTAAGAGCAGTTGGGGATCTATTTTATTAAAAAAGAAAAAAAAATGGGGGGGGGGGGGGTAATTGGCCATGGCACGTTCACTGAAAAAGAATCCTTTTGTAGCTAATCATTCATTGAGGAAGATAGAGAATCTAAACATAAAAAAAGAGAAGAAGATAATAGTAACCTGGTCTCGGGCATCTACCATTGTACCCGCAATGATCGGTCATACAATTGCTGTTCATAATGGAAAGGAACATTTACCTATTTATATAACGGATCGTATGGTAGGTCACAAATTGGGGGAATTTGCACCTACTCTAATTCCCCGCGGACATGCAAAAAGCGATAATAGATCCCGTCGTTAATCAGGAGGTGCTCATCATTAATATTAATGGGAGATGAAGTTCAATGGAAAAGAATAGCTCAAGTCCAAAAATACGAGCTCTAGCTAAACATATACGTATGTCTACTCATAGAGCACGCAGAGTAATTGATCAAGTTCGTAATCGTTCGTATGAACAAGCACTTATAATACTGGAACTCATGCCTTATCGAGCATGTTATCCTATATTACAATTAATTCCTTCCGCAGCGGCAAATGCTAATCACAATATGGGGTTGAACAAAGCCAATTTATTTGTCAGTAGGGCCGAAGTAAATGAAGGTGCTATTTTGAAAAGATCCCAACCTAGAGCTCAAGGACGTGGTTATCCAATACAGAAACCCACCTGTCATATAACTATTGTATTGGAAGAAAGATCCAGATCGAACAATCTGATTATGCCAACAGAACCCAAAAAAGGAAAATATGTATGGGACAGAAAATGAATCCACTTGGTTTTAGACTTGGTATAACCCAAAATCATCGTTCCCATTGGTTTGCGCAACAAAAGAATTATTCCGAAGATCTCCGGGAAGATGAAAAAATACGTAATTGCATTGTGAATTATATACGAAGACATATGAGGAGCTCCTCGAATCATGGAGGAATTGCACGTGTAGAAATTCGAAGAAAGATCGATTTAATTCAGGTCGAAATCCATATTGGATTTCCCAACTTGTTGATAGAAAATAGGGGTCGGGGAATTGAACAATTAAGAACCGATGTACGAAATATGCTTAATCCTGTGGATCGAAAACTAAACATTGCTATAGTGAAAGTTGCGAAACCTTATGGAGAACCTAATATTCTTGCGGAATTTATTGCCCTGCAACTAGAGGATAGAGTTTCACTCGGAAGAACAGTCAAAAGAGCTATTGAACTGGCTGAACAGGCAGATATAAAAGGTATTCAAATACAAATTGCAGGACGTCTCGACGGAAATGAAATTGCCCGTGTCGAATGGGCTAGAGAAGGTAGGGTTCCCCTACAGACCATTCGAGCCAAAATTGATCATTGTTATTATCCAGCTCAAACTATCTATGGAGTATTAGGGATTAAAATTTGGATCTTCGGGGATGAGAAATGATTGGTCCTCCTATTATCCTCCTACGGGAAGGAAGATAAAAAAAAAAAAAAAAATTGCGAATCATTCCATGATTTGTCCGATCAAAAATCATCAATTTTATCAGATCAAATAATAATTAGATTAACCCTCTCGGAGAAATGCTATGCTTAGTGTGCGACTCGTTAGGATCGACTTTTTATAGAGCTATGAATAACTCGGAAGAAGAACGGGTCGGTCCCCGGTATGAACTAGGGGCTAACTCATTACTTCGTATTGCCGAGATCCAAGGATTTAAGAACTATAGATACATCCATTACATAGTTATGCGAACTTAAAAGACTTTCTTCCAGGGGGGGGGACATCTATATCTCTTGTGAAGCGAGAGAGGTGTTCAAGAATGTGGGAGAATGGAAAGGAGAAGGGAGCGAGGAAGAAATGAGATATTCTTCCAATATTGTTATTGTATGGTCGGTTTATAAATCACCCTCCAAAGAGCAGTGTGATAAAGCATAAGAATCATCCTGATTGAATGGATTCAGTTTATGATGAATAAAAAAAAAAAAAAGAGCTTCGGGTCGATGGAAACTAAGGAAATTGACTCCATAACAGATGAAATGAAAAGCTCCATTGCAGAGGAAAGACCTAAGCATCGGTTTAGGAGCTATCGAAACGATGGAACCCGTGACTGCATAGGATTATATAAGAATCTCAATCATCCATTGGATAGGATGGCGAAAGAAACCAAGAATGAATTGATCTCAGTGGGGGAGGAGTTATAAGTCGACCCCATGGAGCAAATACCAGAAGAGTTAATATTCGCCTGTGGAATTCGTATTGGACAGTTCCGAAAAAAAAAAAAAAAAAAAAAATAGATTTGTCCCTTCTCTAATATTTAAAATATTAAATATATGCGTAAATATATACTTATTCCTATATAACACATATCATATGCACATTGATCGTCCAATTTTACATATATTATTCACGAGGAGCCGGATGAGAGGAAACTTTCATGTCCGGTTCTGAAGTAGAGATGAGATAAATCATCGATTATAACCCCAAAAGAACAAAATTTCGTAAACAACATAGGGGGAGAATGAAGGGAGTATCTTATCGGCGGGGCAATCGTATTTGTTTTGGTAGATTCGCTCTTCAGGCGCTTGAACCTGCTTGGATCACATCTGGACAAATAGAAGCGGGACGACGAGCAATTACTCGTTATGCTCGTCGTGGTGGAAAAATATGGGTACGTATATTTCCCGACAAACCTATTACAATGAGACCTGCAGAAACACGTATGGGTTCGGGGAAAGGATCTCCCGAATATTGGGTATCCGTCATCAGACCATATCGAATACTTTATGAAATAGGCGGAGTATCCGAAACTGTAGCTAGAGCAGCTACTGAAATAGCTGCATACAAAATGCCTATACGTACTCGATTTGTTACTGCTTCACCCGTCTAAATACTGAACCAAAGAGATATTTCTAATGGAAAAAGAAGATTCCTAGTTCGCCAACTATATATCTTCTTTTTTTCATTTCCTCCGCCGGAGAACCAAATTATTGGAGAAAGAATGATTCAACCTCAAACTTATTCAAATGTAGCGGACAACAGTGGAGCCCGAAAACTAATGTGCATCCGGGTTCTAAAAGCTAGTAATCGTCAATACGCTCATATTGGTGACGTTATCATTGCTATAATTAAAGAAGCAGTACCAAATATGCCCTTAAAAGAATCAGAAATAGTTAGAGCCGTAGTTGTACGCACCTGTAAAGAACTTAAACGTGACAATGGAATGATAATACGATCTGATGACAATGCAGCAGTTATCGTTGATCAGGAAGGAAATCCAAGAGGAACCCGGGTTTTTGGTTCAGTTGCTCGGGAATTGAGACAATTGAATTTTGCCAAAATAGTTTCATTGGCTCCCGAAGTCTTATAAGTAATAATAAATCGTGTAATGGTTTAGAAATAGATCAATTTGTAAGTTGCATCTCAGGCATATTCCTCAAAGAAGATTGAACATGCCTCTTATATCAAGACCAGAAATTCATAATAATTATTTCTCATGGGTAACGATACTATTGCCAATATAATAACTTCTATAAGAAACGCTGACATAGTAAAAAAAAAAACAGTTCGAATAATAGCTACTAATACTACCAAAAACGTTGTAAGAATCCTTCTGCAAGAAGGTTTTATAGAAGATGCTAGAGAACATAGGGAAGGTCAAAAATCTTTTTCGGTTTTAACTTTAAGATATAGGGGAAGGAAGGAAAAGACATATATAACCACTTCAAAGCGTACTAGCAAACCTGGTCTGAGGATCTATTCCAATTCTCAAAAAGTTCCTAAAGTTCTAGGTGGAATGGGGGTCGTAATTCTTTCTACTTCTCAAGGAATCATGACGGATCGAGAGGCTCGACGGAGAAGAATCGGAGGAGAAATATTATGTTATGTACGGTAATTTCTCTGAATTTTGTATTATTTATTCTGGAGGATATCTCTATGAAAGGGAAAAAGTAAGTTAGATGATAGCATTCATCCTTATCCACGTTAGTTGATTTCTCAAGGAGATTCTAAAAAATGAATAAACAAAATTTGATCGATGTGGAAGGTTCAGTTACTGAATCACTTCCAAATGGTATGTTCCGAGTTCGTTCAGATAACGGATGTCAGGTTCCAACCCATATCTCGGGGAAAATTCGGCGTAATCATGTACGAATACTACCAGGAGATAGGGTCAAGGTCGAATTAAGTCCTTATGATCTAACCAAAGGACGTATAATTTATCGACTTCGCAACAAATCTTCAAATGATTGGATCACCTCCTGAACATCCGATAGGGATAAATAATATTTAGGCTCATGAATTAGAGAACCCTTATTTCTCGGAAAACGAGATGTAATATGATTAATCATATCAATTCCAAATTGAAGGACCACAAACATGAAAATCCGCGCTTCTGTTCGTAAAATTTGTGAAAAATGTCGACTAATTCGTAGGCGGGGACGAGTTATGGTAATTTGTTCCAATCCGAGACATAAACAGAGACAGGGGTAATCCTTCTCTACATCAAGTAACAAATGTAGAAATGAAAGATCTATTTCGATATGAAATGGATAGATATCTATCTTACCGAACCCATAAATATGGAATAATGAATATGTCAAAACCTATAAGAAAAATTGGTTCACGTAGAAATGAACGTAGAATACCAAAAGGAGTTATTCACGTTCAAGCAAGTTTTAACAATACCATTGTTACTGTTACGGATGTACGGGGACAGGTGGTTTCTTGGTCTTCTGCCGGTGCCTGTGGATTCAAAGGCACGAAAAGAAGTACACCATTTGCTGCTCAGACTGCAGCAGAAAATGCTATTCGTACGTTAATGGATCAAGGTATGGAACGAGCAGAAGTCATGATAAGTGGCCCTGGTCCGGGGAGAGATACAGCATTACGGGCCATTCGTAGAAGTGGTGTACTCTTAAGTTTTGTACGTGACGTAACCCCTATGCCACATAATGGATGTAGACCTCCCAAGAAGAGACGTGTGTAGGAATCAAATGAATTCCGGGAGAGAGAAATGATCAAATGATCTGATCAAATAATCTCAGTATGATTCGAGATGAAATCTCAGTCTCCACTCAGACACCGCGGTGGAGGTGCATTGGATCCGGAGCGGACAGTAAGCGTCTTCATTATGGCCGCTTCGCTTTATCTCCGCTTCGAAAAGGTCAAGCTAGTACAATAGGCATCGCAATGCGAAGAGCTCTACTTGGAGAAATAGAAGGAACATGCATCACACATGCGAAATTGGAAAAGGTAACACATGAATATTCCGCGATAATAGGTATTGAAGAATCAGTACATGACATTTTAATCAATTTGAAAGAAATTGTCCTTAGAAGTGATCCGTACGGAACTCGAGAAGCATCTATCTGTATCGTCGGACCCAGAAATGTAACCGCTCAAGATATCATATTACCACCTTCTGTGAGAATAATTGATGCTACACAACATATAGCTAGTCTTACCAAATCAATTACTTTTGATATAAGATTATGGATCGAGAAAGATCGTGGATATCGTATACAGAGTCCGAAGAATTATCAGGATGGAATCTTTCCTATAGATGCTGTATTTATGCCTGTTCGAAACGCAAATTATAGTATTCATTCCTATGGGAACGGAAATGATATACAAGAAATCCTTTTTCTCGAGATATGGACGAATGGAAGTTTAGCTCCTAGAGAAGCACTTTACAAAGCTTCTCGTAATTTGATTGACTTATTCATTCCTTTTTTGCGTGCAGAAGAACAGAACATCGATGGAATGGACAATCAGAATGGGTCTAATATGCCTTCCTTCTCCTTTTCCAATATCTCGGCTGATATGGAGAGAATGGAAGAAGAAGTTGCATTCAAACATATTTTTATTGACCAATCAGAATTACCTCCTAGGGTCTATAACTGCCTCGGAAGGGTCAATATACATACATTATCGGACCTGTTGAATTACAGTCAAGAAGATTTAATGAGAATTGGACATTTCGGAAAGAAATCTGTCGAACAAGTATCGGAAGTTCTTCAAAAACATTTTGCAGTTGATCTACCCAAGAATAAGTTTCAGATTCATTAAATAGTTCCATTTACTTTTCCCTTTTTTCCCCTTTCCCAAGTTATTATAGAGAGCAATGGGAATAATTCCATTTCAAGTGTTCAACATAACCTCTATTTCGTGTAATATTCAAAAGATATCTCTGACGGGCGAAATGGATATATCTAGGGAGAACTTGTTTTGAAGCAATTACTCCCTAGATATATGAACGAGATATTGAAATTTCTCAATATTTAACAGTTGGATCAATCTGGAAAAGACCTAAAGTGAAAGATTCATCAATAGGTAACGCTGCCCCAATACCTAACCAAAGGGCTACTGCAGTACCGATCAAGAAGACTGTTGTAGCTACTGGACGACGAAATGGATTTTGAAATTGATTCACATTCTCTGGAAAAGGTACCGTCAATAATCCCGCAGGTACTGAGGCCATTAGAAGGACACCTAATAATTTATTAGGTACTGTACGAAGTATTTGAAATACGGGGAAAAAATACCATTCGGGCAATATTTCCAAAGGAGTTGCAAATGGATTTGCTGGTTCACCAATCATTGATGGTTCTAGAACCGCTAAACCTATGGTACATGCAATAGTACCTAAAATTACTACTGGAAAAATATATAAAAGATCATTGGGCCAAGCGGGCTCTCCATAATAATTATGCCCCATACCCTTAGCTAATCTAGCCCTTAATACAGGATCATTTAAATCAGGTTTCTTTGTTATTAGGATAGGTAAAGCCCTATGGATCTATCCCCCCAAAAGAACCGGACATGATAATTTTTCATCATCCGGCTCGAGCAATAACTAAAGGAATTAGAGATATCTATATATCTTTATAGATATCTACATATATGACTCTCCGCAATGAGGGACATATCGTGGTAATAGGAACCAATAATATCTCTAATCATCCATTAAAGGGGATCCGATCCCTCCAGTAAAATACTCAGTACCCAAGTAAGCTTGCAAATTCGATCATGATCGATATGCTTTTTGGACCATCTTATCCCTCATAATCTGTGTTTATCTTCGCGAATATACCTTCGAAGTTTCGTGACATACAAGGTATTGACTTGTTACTGATCCGGCCTTTTATCTTCCTCAGATCCCTTCTCTTACTCCGATAGTCTTCCCTTTAGAGATGAATGCAAGAGAAATGGATGCATTTCCACACTATGAAGAAGGAGCAGTAATATGATACAACTCTTGATTATGTTACATTATTACCTTATTATACTGGATTTCACGGAGCCCTTCCTAATTCGAATTTGATCATAGAAATAATTCTCTTGAAACGGACCGACCGATACCTTTTTTTTGCCCAGGTTTTAAACTTCCTATTTATGATAAGGAAATTGGGACAGAGACACATTTCATTAGAAATTTTGATGTGGCAGATTGAAGGATATATCTGCACGGCCCAATAAAGAGTTCAAGTCACACACTCCCATAATCCATCTTCTCCGTCTGAGAATCTATTTCAACTATTCGTATCGGATAAATAATACTTCAAGATTGAAAGAAAAGATCCGAGGAACATGTTTTCTTATTACCAATAAGAAATATTCATGGCAATGAGATATTACTATCATTACTCAAAACAATATGTTATGAATACTTATTTTCAATCTATCTTTCCTCTCTATAAAGGACCTGGAATACCTTGCTTACGGATCATAAGAAAGTGCATTAACATAAATACAGCAGTAAGAAGGGGTAATACAAAAGTGTGTAAACTATAGAAACGAGTCAAAGTAGATTGACCCACACTAACACTTCCGCGTAGTAGCTCTACCAAGGGAGGCCCTATTACAGGAATAGCCTCAGGCACGCCAGTCACAATTTTGACTGCCCAATAACCAATTTGATCCCAAGGCAAAGAATAACCAGTTACACCGAAAGATACGGTCAATACAGCCAGAATTACGCCTGTAACCCAAGTTAATTCACGAGGTTTTTTAAATCCACCTGTGAGATAAACACGGAATACGTGCAGGATCATCATTAAAACCATCATACTTGCCGACCATCGATGAACTGATCGAATTAGCCAACCAAAGTTTACTTCGGTCATTATGTATTGAACAGGGGCAAAAGCTTCTGTAACGGTCGGACGATAGTAAAAAGTCATAGCAAAACCAGTAGCTACTTGTACCAAAAAACAGGTCAGCGTAATCCCCCCTAGACAATAAAATATATTGACATGAGGAGGAACATATTTACTAGTGATATCATCCGCAATCGCCTGAATCTCAAGACGCTCTTCGAACCAATCGTATACTTTATCGAGATAGGTAAACTGAAATCCCCCCCCCAAGAACCGTACATGATAATTTCTCTTCATACGGCTCGAGCAAGAGCACCCAAATACTCTTGGGAACGAATAGATCGATTAGAAACTATCCTATCAGTTCGTTCCCTGGTAATATGAATGAGAATAATTCGGAATGATCATCTCCCCTCCCGCAACAGCAATACTTCACAGTGCCAAAATTTCAAGTCGGCTCTCATCCTTATGCCGAATGGATCGCTATAGGCCTTTCGAACGATCTTTCACCCTATTTGTGATATCAATTTACTGGAGAAGAACTAGTCTTGGGCAATTGATAGTAATTATCTTGTCGAGATCTTAATAGATGGATCGATCCAAACCTCAGATTTATATTATACCCCGATGATCTTTTCGAATCTCCAAAAGTTCTTTGGGTAATAACCTTTCGATCGTCACTTACTCAACGAAATATACTAACTAAGAGAAATGAGATACCATCTCATTCTTCAGTCAGAGTCAGCCTAGTTCTAAAGGAAGAGAGATCATTAAATTTCTGATCAGGAATACCTATTTCGAATTCTTAGAAGCCCGGTGACGAGGTCTAAATGGCAGGTACAAACCATAGTTCAGATCTTCCCAAATATATCTTATATGCCTCGTGCTCCGAATACGAAATATTCGATTGATATCCGACGAGGTAGGACCATCTTCATGAAGATGACAGACTGGTCTTCTGTACTATCAATCTAGATCAATTTTAACAAGTCGCACACCCATGTTCCAGAAATCCTTAAAGAAGAATAGTTACACGATCAAACTACCGGAACGGAATGACCTAGAACCCGGAGCTATTCGATAGCTTTATTTGGGTCCCTCAGTCGAAAAACCGGGCCGGGGATCCGGGCAGATCTTCTGGGTCCTCTAGACCCAGCTTACCGGAATCCCATCCAATAAAACGGAAGAATTATAAATCTCCGGAATAATAGATAAGAATACCGCAAATAGAGCCATCGCAGCACCCATAAGAGGAGTAGTTCCCCATCCGGGAGCTACTTTACCATATTCCGAATTAAGTGGTTTGAATAAATTTCCTACAACGGTTCGTCTCGGTCCAGATCTGAAAATATCATCAGTGGTCTGTGCAGCCATAACTCTTATTGCATTGGTTGAGATCTGTTAACTTTGTATACAGTTGTGTTGTAAATATACCATGATCTTGGGATTACCTAACGATGGAAACTGCAACCTTAGTCGCCATCTCCATATCCCGTTTACTTGTGAGCTTTACCGGTTATGCCCTGTATACCGCCTTTGGGCAACCCTCTGAACAACTCAGAGATCCTTTCGAAGAGCACGAAGACTAGTTGAAATAACGACCTTCCCGTATAGGGAAGGTCATTATTTTTATGAAAAGAATGGGGTGAGGGTTCGGAGAAGAAAAATTATTTACTCCCCTTATCCGGAACTTTGGGCGGTTCTCGGAAGAAAATAGCGAAAAATATTATCCCTAAGGTCGATACCAACAGGAATGTATAAACCAATGCTTCCATAGATTCGATCGTAGTTTACAATTATGGAGATAGCTTTCATACCGATTGAAATTCTTTCCCAGAAAAGGAGAAGAATAGAAAGATTTCAAATCTCTCTGAGAATGAAAATTACACTGAAGTGGAATCTCTCGATACTATAGATTGGAGCAATGCAATATCATACTACTTGTCTTTTCAATGTAATATCATACTATTTGTCTTTTAGTAGTGGGATCTCCTAGTTTTTGGAATGCTCCAAATTCTACTTGGGCATCTAAATCCGGGTCGATACCAGCAAAAACATCTCTGAACAAAGTTCTAGCACCATGCCAAATGTGTCCGAAAAAGAAAAGAAGAGCAAATGTGGCATGTCCGAAAGTGAACCAACCCCTTGGACTACTACGAAAAACACCATCGGATTTCAGTGTAGCACGATCCAATTCGAAAATTTCACCTAATTGAGCACGCCTAGCATATTTTTTCACTGTAGCAGGATCACCAAAACTAACCCCATCAAGTTCACCCCCATAGAATTCGACAGTTACACCTACCTGTTCGACACTATACTTTGATTCTGCTCTCCTAAAAGGAACATCGGCTTTCACAATTCCTTCTTCATCCACCAGAACTACTGGAAATGTCTCAAAAAAAGTAGGCATACGACGTACAAAAAGCTCATGTCCTTCTTTATCTCTAAAGATAGGGTGTCCTAACCAACCAACAGCTATTCCATCTCCATTGTCCATCGCACCTGCTCTGAATAACCCTCCTTTAGCTGGATTATTACCGATGTAATCATAAAAAGCTAGTTTCTCGGGAATTTTGGACCAAGCTTCCGATAAACTTAGATTTTCGGACAAACCGGCACGAACCCGTCGATCTATTTCTTGTTGAAAATATCCCTGATCCCACTGGTAACGAGTAGGACCAAATAATTCGACCGGAGCAGTTGCGGAGCCATACCACATGGTTCCAGCGACAATGAAAGCTGCAAAGAACACAGCGGCAATACTGCTGGATAGGACAGTTTCAATATTCCCCATACGTAATCCTTTGTATAAACGTTGGGGGGGGCGAACACTGAGATGGAATAAACCTGCTAAGATACCCAATATACCTGCTGCAATATGGTGAGAAGCTATTCCTCCCGGAACAAAAGGATCAAAACCCTCAGCTCCCCACGCTGGATTTACAGGTTGTATTTTTCCAGTTAGTCCATAAGGATCAGACACCCATATTCCAGGACCATACAAACCCGTTACATGAAACGCTCCAGATCCGAAACAAGCTACTCCTGAGAGGAACAAATGAATTCCGAAGATCTTGGGCAAATCTAAAGAAGGTTTTCCTGTACGTTCATCACAGAATATGTCTAGATCCCAATAGACCCAATGCCAGATAGCTGCCAAAAAGCACAAGCCAGAAAACACAATATGTGCCCCGGCCACACCTTCATAACTCCAAAGACCTGGATTGGTTACAGTTTCTCCGGTGATACTCCACCCACCCCATGAATTGTTTATTCCCAAACGAGTCATAAAAGGTATAACGAACATACCTTGTCTCCACATTGGATCAAGAACAGGATCGGATGGATCAAAAACTGCTAATTCGTACAGAGCCATTGAACCGGCCCAACCAGAAACTAGAGCTGTATGCATTATATGTACAGAGAGCAACCGGCCAGGATCATTCAATACGACGGTATGGACACGATACCAAGGCAAACCCATGGAAATACCCCTTTATCAAAGAAAAGTAGACATTATGTAACTTTCTCGCATTAGAAGAGACCATGCTATGGAGCTAAACCTTTATCGGATCATCTCAAGGGTTAACATCTATTCGAGGTCATTGCTAATAACAGTTCCGGAACAATTCTGTTCAGAATAGCAGGGAGAAGCGTAAATATTTTATCATTTATGTGTACCAATGCACAATGTGGAGATTGGTCCCATTTCTACTGATCGAGCGCATAAATACAATACTTGCTCCTTTTTTGAACAACCTGCAAAAGAACTCGATTTCCCTGATCTTTTCGTTCTTCTACGAACGATGTTTATTTTTGAATTTATGGACCAAATATGATATAATCATCGTGTCATAAACACATCCTAGAAGCCTCATCTCTTCTTATACTTCACGTTTCCATATTAGAGCATAGTGCTTCACTTCTCTCTATTGAAACAAATGCCCATTGGTGTTCCAAAAGTTCCTTTTCGGATCCCTGGAGAGGAAGATGCAGTTTGGGTCGACGTATAGTGCGACTTGCCGGACATATTGGGTTATACGGAATTTCCCCGTTATCTCTCCTGATGAGATATTTCCTGCTTCATTCAGGATCGATTCAACTATCAATAATCTAGAGCGTGAAGTGCGATTAGATCGTTTAGGAGGAAAGAGATTCTCAATCATGAGAATCCATGGTTAGCTCAGACCAATAAAGTATTAAGGCTCCGTTCAAAAAATCCCAAATTGGTGATATATCTAGAATTCCTAGATAGAACCCATCGATGAGTGATTTGGAACTATCAATAGATGGAGTAATAGAACAATAGATGGAGTAATAGAATCTATTTGAGAAGATATTTGACATAAATCATGGAGCGGATCGAAAAGAGAAAAATGGCAGTAGGTTTACTTGTCCTATATGTACAAATGAAACTCGGGCAGATGCTTCCCCGGAGTAGAGCATAAACCTAAAGATGTCTCAAAAACCTATTTGAAAACAAGAAAATTTCGCTGTGACCAAAACGATTGGATTTCAATGGAGCGATACATCGATTAAGAGGTAGTTCAATAAGTTTAGCTAATTATATTCTCAGGGAGAAGACGAACTTGAACCAATGGTTATGAAAAAAAAAAAAAAAAAAAGAAAAACTCTTTTAGGGAATTCTTTTAGATAAGATCTCGCTATGAAAAAAAGAAAGGGTCTGGGATCGATACATAACTTTTTGCAATCACTTGAGCCGTATGCATTTAAAGGTGCGTGTACGGTTCTTAAGGAAGAAGAGCTATTTCACTATCCTAATCAACCGACTTTATCGAGAGAGATTACTTTTTCCGGGTCAGCAGGTCGATGATGAGATCGCAAATCAACTTATTGGTATCATGATGTATCTGAATGGAGAAGATGAAAATAAAGATATATATCCATATATTAACTCTCCCGGTGGAGCAGTGATACCGGGAATATCTATTTATGATGCTATGCAATTTGTAGTACCAGATGTGCATACAATATGCATGGGGTTAGCTGCCTCGATGGGATCTTCTGTCCTAACTGGGGGGGAAATTACTAAACGTATAGCATTACCTCACGCTTGGCGCCAATGAGTTTTTCTTGGAGAAGGAGCGATGTAAAAAGACTATGCCTTTGCCAAATAAAAGGTAATAATAGCATGGCATTTCGAGCCCGATACAAACATCATCTTTTTGTTCTTTTGAAATAGAATTACGTATCGAGATAGTAGAACAAAGTTTCTTCCCGATTTTACAATCGATTCAATCTTATGTATCGTGGCATGGGTCTATTTTAGCGTCATAACCCCTTTTGTTCTTGCACCAAGATTCTCTTTCGGATATTTATCAAATTCTTTATGAAATAGAGAATCTCGATCAGATCTCATCAAAAGAAAACTTTGGGATTGCTAGATCGAAAGATAGATATATAAAGCAACGGAACCATCGTAGTATTTCTATTATTACGGGAAAAAAGATGGTAAATAGATCATCCGAATGTTGGGGGTCATTTGTATTTCTCTCAGTTTGACTCGAAATGGGATGAGATCTATTATAGAGCCGTATGCACAAAAAATGCCTGTACGGCCGATTCATTTGATTTATTTTTTTTTTTTTTCCAAAATTTCCCGAGATCAAGGAAACGATCATCTATTATCAGGGTTATGATCCACCAACCTGCTAGTTCTTATTATGATGGACAAGCAGGAGAATGTATCATGGAAGCGGAAGAGGTATTGAAACTTCGCGATAGCATTACGAATGTTTATGTACAAAGAACAGGCAAGCCCTTATGGGTCATTTCGGGGGACATGGAAAGAGATGTTTTTATGTCAGCAACAGAAGCCCAAGCTTACGGCATTGTCGATCTCGTAGCGGTGGAGAATACTGAGGATCTCTTGTGAATTTCTTTTGATGATGAACATTTGATCCCTTATTTCCCTTTCTTCTGGAAAGGGAAAATGAAAGTGATTCATTTCATAATGACCTAATATGGTTAGGATCGATCTGAACCAGTCAATTCCGCATACGATCTAAAGTGCCAACTATTCAACAACTCATTAGAAATACGAGACAGCCAATAGCAAATGGAACAAAATCTCCTGCTCTTCGGGGATGTCCCCAGCGTGGAGGAGTATGTACTAGGGTGTATGTGCGACTCGTTCGGATCAAGAGCTGAAACAGACTAGGAGATCCTTATAGCAGAATAACTCTCCTACTGCAGCAAGTACAGATCTATAATCTACTCTTATGGGGGATGATCTTTATGGTTTCCATTGGTGCAAATCCAATCACCTTGATGTGGGATGAAAAGCAATTCCTCATTGGTAGCGAATGGTTATCAATCCATTGAGCGGGGAAAATAGTGCAAATTGAAGAAGCAATTATGCTCATATTGCCGCAAGAACGGACTGACAAGGTCAGCTGCCTAGCCAATCCTCATAATTCCATGTCGTCACTGTATGGATAAATCTTATCGCAGGAGGACTTATTACTTGAGAATTCGGGGTAGAGCTGGAGATGGTAAACTGTACAAGTTACCAATAACATCCTCATCTCGTATTTCATAAATGAAAGGCTCCGGCGTATAGAGGGGACCTCACCGTTAAAGGAAGAACCGTAAAAACGATGGAACCCATGATTTTTTCTTAGTGCGAGGTCCCATCCCCCGCTTACCGAGAGGATGCCTAACCAAGAGAAAATAGAAAATTATGGTTGGGAAGGTTACAGTAGCAAGAGCCATTGGAATCCCTATTTCATACATTAGAAGAACCAGTTTTATTCTTAATAGACCAAATCAAAGAATGACTGATAATCAAGCAATTCTCAATTAGTGATTTATGAGAGTAAACTTCAATGACCAGAATTAAACGTGGATATATAGCTCGGAAACGTCGAAAAAAGATTCTTGCATTTGCATCAGGCTTTCGAGGAGCTCATTCGAAACTTTTTCGAACTGCTGACCAACAAAAAATTAGAGCTTTAGTTTCTGCTCATCGAGATAGGGGTAAGCGAAAGAGAGATCTTCGCCGTTTGTGGATTACTCGGATCAATGCAGCAGCCCGTAATAATGGAGTTTCTTATAACAAATTTATCCGATATTTGTACAAAAGGCAGTTGCTTTCAAATCGCAGAATACTTGCACAAATCGCTGTATTAGATAAGAATTGCTTTTCCACGATCATCAACAATATTATCGAATGATGAAATAGGTGGAACGGAATCCCCCGGAGAATTCCCTCCGGGAAGGTAGAGACATCGAAAATTGAGAAATATTGAAAAAGAAACAGATCCCTTTTGATTTCTTCGATTTTTTTAGACAATGAGATCTTCCTCTTTATTGAACAGATATTCCAGCTCCGATTCAATCAAAGAGCAGGTTCATTTCTAGGGATCAAATTAGTTGTCATTATTAAGGAAAGGTGACGAAGATGGAATACGAGCTCGTTTAATAGCAATAGTCATTAGGCGCTGCTGTTTTGGGGTCAATCTACTCACCCGTCCGGATAATATTTTTCCTCGTTCGCTAATAAATTGACTAATTGAGCTCATATTTTTATGATCAATTTGATCTCTCGATCCAATTGGCGGCAAACGTCTACGAAAGGATCGCTTAGATTTATTCATAGTTTATTTCATGAATCTTTTAAATACTATTTATTTTATTCCTTTTAAATACTATTTATTTTATTCAAAATCTTATTCAAATCATTATAGATTTCCTACAATACCATTTTGTTCCAAATCTTCCTAAAATCCCCCCCCCCTTTTTTTTTTTTTTTTCTATTTTACTATATCTATGATTGATTCCTATCCCTTTGAATAGTATGTTCGATCTATTTCTTTATCTCTCCGTGAATAGTATGTTTGTAACAATAGGGACAAAATTTCTTCAATTCCGATCGAATAGGTGTATTGCGTCGATTCTTTTGAGTAATATATCTAGAAACACCCGGGTATTTTTTATCAACACTATCTCGAGTACAACTAGTGCATTCCAAGGTAATTTTTACTCTTACATCTCCACCCTTGGCCATAAACTTACTCCGGATATAAAGTCCACTTTACTTTTCGATAAAAAAAAGAGAAAGGGTAGATGGGATCAAATGATTCAATCTTTTCTTATTCTTTCTCGTAATGCGTAATGAAATATTGAATCAGAAGTTTGAAATGGTACTCACGATCTTTATAGAAAGAGCCTCTAGACCTAGATCTCTATTTAGATTTACCCCCCCCCCCCCCCCGTTCCACTCTAGGACTCGTCGATTTGGGAACAAATTCACTTATTTCATTTTCCCACGAAGAAAAGGAAGGGAGTGATCTAGCATAATTTTATCCTTTTTCCTCTTTTCCTTTCGGAGGAGAACTAAAATGAAAAAAAGGGAAAAGTCAAAGCATCTGGGAAAAAACGATTGATCTCTATCAATAGACCGGCCAAAGACCCGAACCATAAAGTAGCTAGCACAGGCGCTGTGGAAAGATATGTCTTTATATCTCGCATTGTAAGTTTTCCTCATTGATCGTGGTACTTATATGATATGGTTAGCTACATCTGTGTTTATGGGTCACTTGTACTTGTACGGGGAACTCGTCGGAACTGAAAGAGATATGTACAGTGATCCAGGATACAAGATGCTCCTCCTAGTTCTAGAACAGAAAAAAGATATTCCCAAATATCGCGATAGTCATTCTTCTAAATGAGAGATTCTCTGTGTACATAGTCCATTTGCAAGACCGAAAAATAATGAAAGTGTAAGAAATGTGAGAAAAAAAAAGATTTTCACCGTATAAAATAACATTGTCTAACAATTGAAAGGGATGTAGCGCAGCTTGGTAGCGCGTTTGTTTTGGGTACAAAATGTCGCGGGTTCAAATCCTGTCATCCCTACCTATTCCTTTCCCTATGGAAGAGAAAGAAAGAAGAACAAGGGATCAATTGAGATCGATTTGGATGGAACATCAACTATCAGTGATTGAATCATACCATATACAAAAGTATTTTTTTGGGGTACAAAAGGTCTGTTTTTATTTATCTCTCATCTAAATACTTTGATAAGAAAGCGCTCTTAGTTCAGTCCGGTAGAACGTAGGTCTCCAAAACCTAATGCCGTAGGTTCAAATCCTACAGAGCGTGATTCTTTTCATATCGAAATCAAATTTTATTGATGGATCATCAATAGCTTCAACTGTAACAATCAATGGAATCTGACCTCCCGAAATAAGTGGGAGGTCAATGAAAAAGGATGTTCCTCAATCAAATATCCAATTGATCACCACGTCGGTATTGTAAATATGCAGTTACAGATGATCCGGCCGAAGTTATAGGAATTAGACCTAACACAATTCCAGAGGGCAAAGCTTCAATCATTTCGATTCAGATAAATAAATATAGGTAATATCCACTTTGGATAGTACCCTAAAATTGCTATGAATCTCAATAATTAGAAATCGGCATTGGGAGAAGCAACGGAATCATCGGAATATTGAATGAACCTAAAGGGGTTTCCTTCTTCTTGATTTCAAAGAAGTCGTATCTTGCTTGAACCAATGAATAGGGCTAAGGTGAAGATTAGGGAAGCCAATAGAAAGCCAAAATAGCTAGTTATAGTAGGCGTGAAAAAACTGAATGGAATACGTTTGCTACATATCTTTACGAGGCAATTACCTAAGTTTTCTTTTTCATAACCTAGAATAGGATGGGAATACGAAAGATAAATTGTCCAAATGGGTACCAATTCGTAATCCTGTATTAACCAGTCACTATGAATGTTACGAACAAACATGAACGAGAAGGAATATCTGATTAAAAATAGGTTCATTATCTCAGATAAGGGATTCCAAAAATGAATCAAGCGATCCACGAATAACACCAATACCAACTGACCCTCTTTGGGAATTATGGAACGCAATCTTCTTTCAAGAGCTACAAGGTAAACGAATTGAATTCAATCATTCCGATTGAATCACCTGGCAGTATTTTTTTATTCTTTTTTTTTTTTTTTTTTTTTTTTTAACATGGGAATCTGGGAATGATCCAATCGTACCCGTTACTCTAGTAGTACAAATAAGAATTGAGGAATCCCAAAGGAAGAAAACGAAAATGTCATCCCCCTCTTCTTCTTTTTTTTTTTTTCCAAAAGAGAGAAACTTGTGCTCCAAATCGAGCATAAGGTTTCATGGTCCCAGGCCTAGCAATTACCATTCCACGTTCCACATACTGTTTCTGCATATTTCGAAGGAACATTCTTACGGTATTTTCAGCAAGTATAGAGTATTCCTAAATATCTTCGAACCTATGATATATGATAGTTGTACCGCGAGTCTCTCTCTCTCAATCCGACTATTTAGACTGTTCTTCTCGTTCGAATAGTTCCTCTTTCTGTACAATCGGAGTAGCTTCAGTTCTAAAGATTGGGACGGAAAGAACCTCTTCTGCGGTCATAGGAAAGGTTTTCATAGGAAAAGTTTTGTGAATTTCACGTTTAGGTGTAGGATCCACTTTATCCATCATTCCTAGATCTCATCGATCCACTTATTTGCATCTCTATATGAATTCTTAAAGCTAGTAGGGCAGGGCCTGGTACTACAATAATTCTATCTACTGGAAAATAGGAATAGCTCGATCCTCACATATCTACAATTCGACCAAGTTCCATAAGATTTCAATATTCACCTGGTCCTCCTCATCCAGTAATACTGTGAGATAAGTAATACTTACTCATTCGGCCAAAGTACTTTGTTATTAAGTGATTAGGTTCGTGGCATAACTCCACCTGCTCTCGATTGCTATTGGGAGAACACCCTCCATTTATGTAACACCAAGGATCCTCCCTTTATATAACCCAAATGACTGGGATGATCTACACAAACATAATAGAAAGAGAGGAAAAAAGGATCTTATTCTAGATGAGTTGCATTGATAGTGATGCCCCTTGCTTCTTCCTCCGAAGAGACATCAATCTCATCCCCTTTATTCACTATACATCCGCCTGGAGCAATTCGAGCCACTACAACGACCACTGCTGAAGTGGTTTTCGCCATGATCCATGTGTTCAATTGTCCAATATCTACATGAGGTTCCTCACGTCCGAGTCTATCCCGCCGAGGAGACATACGAGATTCTTTCTCCAGTGGGGAAAACTGGGAGAATAAAGAAATTGATTAAGTTGACCGTAATTGGGAGGAACAGAATCATTATATCCCTTCCTTTCTAATCTGAATCGAAATTGTATTGCTGTGTCAGAGGAAGGCTAGCTATACCGGTCCAATATACCTGAAATATACCCTTGGTATAATATTGACAATCCAACAAGGATTAGAGAAGATATCAGTAATTCTCCATCTCCTAATCTCTATCTTTTATGGGATCAATTCCCCCTTGGCTGTACAAGAATATACGGAGCTGAACATGTCTGGGAATACGGGAGAACGCTCTTTTGCTGACATTATTACCAGTATTCGATACTGGGTTATCCATAGCATTACTATACCTTCCCTATTCATTGCAGGTTGGTTATTTGTCAGCACGGGTTTAGCTTACGATGTATTTGGAAGCCCCCGGCCGAACGAGTATTTCACAGAAAATCGACAAGAGGTTCCATTAATCACTGGCCGTTCCGATCCGTTGGAACAACTCAATGAATTTACTAGATCTTTTTAGGAGGTACCAATGACCATAGATAGAACCTATCCAATTTTTACAGTTAGATGGTTGGCCGTTCACGGACTAGCTGTACCTACAGTTTTTTTCTTGGGATCAATATCAGCAATGCAGTTTATCCAACGATAAACTCTATCTAAATCACAGAGCTATGACACAATCGAACCCGAACGAACAAAATGTTGAATTGAATCGTACTAGCCTCTACTGGGGGTTGTTACTCATTTTTGTACTTGCTGTTCTATTCTCTAATTACTCTTTCAATTAAAAACAGTGCCTCTTATCTCATCCGGAGAGATCTGATACTCATAATTATCCATGACTGTTTATGTCTTGAGCATGACTACTTAATAAAATGTGAAAGGGAGCAAGAGAAATGGCCGATACTACTGGAAGGATTCCTCTTTGGCTGATAGGTACTGTAACTGGTACCCTTGTGATTGGTTTAATAGGCATCTTTTTCTATGGTTCATATTCTGGATTAGGGTCATCCCTATAGTAACAAAATGAACTGAACATAGATAAAAAAGACTATACATGTGAAAGTGAAGATTTCAATAAGACCTTACCCTTCTTCGAGTTAAAAGAAGGGTAAGGTCTTATTGAAATCTATTTTCAAGATTTACTTCTATATGAATCAGAAGATTCGTACAAATTACACGATTCTTTCAGCTACTCCAATGCCTTCTAGTAAAGTGATGAACCAATCTATTCTTTCGCTTCTGATACGTATTATCAAATAATTGGATTAATTTATACATTTCAGCTGTTCCTCCTAGGAAGAATAACTAAGGAATGGATCGTCCCGCCGCATAATATGCATGACTTTTGTTCATTTTCCCCAAATGAGAGATTCTGCGGATCATCCCTCTAAAAGTTAGAACTACGATAATCCGAATGTGTGAATATAGAATTTGAGCTCTTATGGTCCAAGCCGGAAATAGCACCTTTTCCCTTTCTATCTGAAATGAGCCTTTTTCATGAATTTGCTAGATAGATCCCATTTGCTCAATGAGTGGTATTGCCTTTTCTATCCATTTGCTCCTCTTTTTTCATGAACTTGAAAGGTTCTCAGTAGGACGTGCGAAAGACTTGGGATTTTACGAACGGGATCAGAAAAATCATTAGTTCCTCTTACCCTAAAGAGAAAGCGTAAAATCGATTTCGATCAAAGATTGAGGATCAGGAAAATAAGAATCTTTCCCGAGATCGTTTAGTCCCCCTCTTCCTTTTTTTCTCCTTCCTTCCCTTTGATATCCTTCGGAATCATTCTTCTAGATATGATAAATGGATAAGAAAGCAAAAGAAAAAGGCTATATGGCACGGATATGGTATATGCTATGTAGCATATGAATAGAGGGCTGTTCGGCAAGTTGATCTGTTCTAGTGCTTATCAAGTCACTCCCTATTTGAAATGCACATATCTATCTATAGATAGATCTAGTAATGACTCATATCTTATTTACGAACAAGGGAGGGGAGATGATGATATTGAGGGCTCTCCAGGGGCATGACCTTATTATTTGAATTGTACATGATTGCATCAGCCACCAATAAACAGCCAAACCTTTCGGTCAACCTCATGTTTGAAAATCTATGGACCTAAAAATTCATCTCGGCCAATTGAACTTTCTCAAATTGTTTCTTCTTAAGGACCAAAAAGATTTGTGCCAAAATGACAGATGCCAGGAGTAATAAGAGACCTTGAACACGTAATGGATCTTGAAGTACTATTTCTGCATCTCCTTGGCCAAATCCACCCACATTAGGATTATTCGTTAATGGCTGATCAACTTTGATGAATTCACCCTCGGAAATAAGAAGTTCCGGTCCCGGAGGTACGATATCCACCACTTGACGACCATCTGATGCATTATCGATAGTGATTTCATATCCACCCTTTTCTTTACGTAATATTTTGCTCACTCTACCCGTTGTTGAAGCATTATAGACCGTATTGTTGCTCTTGCTTCCATCGGGATAAATTTGTCCCCTTCCTCTATTACCACCCACATATATGGGATATTTAAGAAAATGAACTTCTTTATTAGTAGCAGGATTCGGTGAAAGGATGGGAAACACAATTTCACTATATTTCTGACCGGGAACAGGACCTATTACAAGAATCTCTTTTTGATTAGGACGATAATTCTGAAAATAAAGATTACCTATTTTTTCTTTAATCTCGGGAGAAATACGATCAGGAGGGGCTAATTCAAAGCCCTCAGGTAAAATTAGAACAGCTCCTACATTCAAAGCCCCTTTCTTACCATTAGCAAGAACTTGTTTTATTTGCATATCGCAGGGGATTTGAACAACTGCTTCAAATACAGTATCAGGAAGCACGGATTGTGGAACCTCAATGTTCACAGGCTTCTTAGCCAAGTGACAATTAGCACATACAATACGTCCAGTTGCTTCTCGGGGATTCTCATAACCCTGCTGCGCAAAAATGGGATATGCATTTGAAATAGATGTCCGAGTTATCATATGTATCATGACCAAGATGGAAATTGATCGAGTCATCCACTTTTTCATCCAGTCATAAGTATTTATATTCCGCATGGTTCGATTATTGGTTCCAAATCTCTTTACGATAAATGGGGTAGATAGCTACCATAATTACCTGCCCGCAATTCCGCTATTATATTAACTCCAAAAGTAATAAATCAGAAGTATCCCACTGAAAGAGAGGGAAAGGAGGAAAGGGAAGAGAAAGAGTAAAAAGGAGATCTGTAATAGTTAGTTTCTGTACGAAAATCCAATTCCTATTCACTCGTTGTCGGATAGAACAACCTATTCTTTATTCATTCCTATTTATTCATTCATTGAATGATAAATCACTACAAGTGAAGGAGATATACGATTTAAGTGACGGAAGATCCAATATTTGAAAATTGTATCTGAGATGACCGGAAAAGTTGAAACGAGACCAGATATTCTTTGTTCATCATGAGAAAACCCATAATTTTCGGAGATCGAATCGATCATCAGTTCCCAACCATGGGGCGAATGGAACCCAATACATAAATCGGTTACTAAAAGAATAGAAAACGCTTTCATCGTATCGCTCAGGCTATGGAATAATTCTTGGATCCAAGAATTGAGAACGACAAGTTTTTCCTTACCCAGAATGAAATAAGCACCTGGAGTAGCAAAACATATAAAATTTGCCAATAAATGTGAGATGATCTGGATCAAATCTTCATTGTACATTTCGACTAATTGGATCGTTTTTTTGCGAATCTCTATACGAAGATCCTGTGAATGTGTTTCCGAAGAATCTTCCACCATTCTCTCCAACAGGAATAGTTCTTCTATTTCTCCGAATCTTTCTAGAGCGTTTTCTTCTTGGAGATAATCAGAAAATTCCCGAGACTGACCAGTATTCCACCAATTCGTAACCCAAGGCTCCAAACCTTTCTGGAAGGAAATAGAGATTCCCCAGGGCAGGAATACTAGACATGCAAGGTATCGTAGGGAAGCTAATGCTTTATATTTGGCCACTTTAAATTCGTGAATCGCTAACGAACCCGATTCACTCGTCAGCTCTGTCCGAAATCTGGATAAAGTACGAGTTGTAGAACGAGGTATGGGACCTATAGATTCAGGATCTACTGCGTAATTGTTCGACCCTTAAAAAAAAATATTATTCGGATGAGGAACGGTTTGTTCCGGATAAAAAGGAGGAAAAAAAAAAGAAAAATAAAAGGAAAGAGACGAATGTTTATTGGCAAAAAAGAGAGAGAACTTAGGGATAGAATCCATTATCATTTAATAAATTGGTCTAAAAATGCCAATTCTGCGCTCCAAAGGACTCCAGTATATTACGAATACTGAAATTCTCGAATTCCGTACGCATATATGGAATTGGAGTTCGACAAAGACATTTTGGAGAGAATGCCATATCTAGTAATTGTTTCATGTCATATCCGTCTACTGGCTCTATAGGCCTTCTACAAGGAGCGATATGGAGTCTTTGGGAACTACCGAAGGAATTTGCATTGATATGATCATCGCATAAGTACTACTTTGCGGGAGGGAACTGCATGGTATTTCTCCCGAACAAATCTTAGTTACATTGTAACTTCCCTCTCTCTGGTACATATAGATCTGTCCGTTAAGATGTTCGAAGAACAACGAGAGAACATCCATTCCTTGGTTCATTTCAAAATACTTCAATTGATATACGCAAGAAACGAGCTAATTCGGCAGCTTTTTGTTCCATTTCCCGTAAGGTTAAATTATCACCAGTACGAGCTAGGGGAATGTCTCGCTGGCCCTTTATTTCCATATAAAGAACACGACGGGGATAAAGACCTTCTTGAACTTCCATTTTGATCGCCTGAATATCTTTCATGAGAAATCGAAGAAAAGTACGACGATTTCTTCCGGGAAATCCCCAACGAAAAAGACATACAATTCCTTCTTCTTCATCAAACTTATCGTAACCACTACCTACATTCCATAAAATTGTACACCACAAATAAGAGCTAATGAACAGACCTGCAATACCATAAAAACACATTACAATTCCTTGTGGAACAAAAAGGATTTGCTGAGATGACAATACGGGTATCAGGTTCTTACCAAGATAACTTGAAATTCCGACCAAGAAAAATCCTAGTGAACCAAAAAAAAGGATACAAGCCCGACAAAAATTACTTGTTCTTCGAGATCCTGTTATAGGTTCTATCCAGAGCCATTCAGATCGCCAATTCATAACAGATTTTATTCAATTTCGTCCTACTCGGTTTTAGAGAAAATGGCCAAAACTTGACTCCTTTGGCTTCCGAAGTAACTCTTATTAACTAGCTATATGCATATCAAAGAATTTTTATCTAAAAGAACATTTACTTTCTTTCTCTCCTTTCCATGTTCCCCATTCTTTCTATTTTTTAGGAAATTACTTATCAATTGTAAAAACAACACCTCGTCGGATCAGTGGAATAGAAATACCATCTCCATATACACATAGATATGTATGCGTATAAAGATAGAAATCTCTATACATTTATACATGCATACATATGGTATATGTACCACATGGTACACCTCCCATATGTTGATAAATAGATATAGATATCTATTTTGTTCGTGTCCGGAGTAGGATTAGTCCCATTTAAGATCATCAGGAACAGATAGATATCCCATTTATTCCACAATTGAGAGATTCAAATTGATCTATAAGATCTGATCCGATCAGATTTATAAAATCTCGTCCTTCTGAACATAAAAGTACAAAAAAGCCATTGTAATTGCCGGAAAAAATAAGCCCGCTAAAGGCACGAAAATCGAAGGTAAGTTGGGATTTGTCATAGAACGAATACCCTAATATTTATCTCTATTGCAAGGAATGATTATAGGACCAAATAAGTGGACCTAGTCGCCCCTCTCCATAAAAGACATGCACGAGAATCTTGTTCCTTTTTCCGTCAAATATTTTTATGAGTCTCTGTAAAATCATTTTACGTCGAATCCGAGATATTCTTTTTATTCTTATTCCTTTTTTTATGTCTATGAGATCCGGAGTCAATAATGAATGAGAATTTTTGGTATTAGGACTCAATAAATGTATACAAATATATCACAGCGCTTATCCATATTATAACACTTGATCAAATAGTAGCAAGAACATGGATCCGTAATTTTCCCCAATTCCGGGGAGCGATAAATTCACTATTCTATTGCATATCGTTCATAAGAATAGTTAGTTACTATTTAGTTGTTAATATTGAGTTCCTATTAATAATAGGATCGAGGATCAATAATAGGCTAAAAAAAGGAAAGATGAGGAACAATTCTCTGAAGTTGATTATTTCGATTTTCGCTATGAGAGGGGACTGTATCATTGTCACTTTCGTTACGAGGAGCTGAACTTGAGAATTGTTGTTCGTTACAAGAAACTAAACCTAACATTCGTTCTTTTTCACAAGGAATTAAACCGTAAAGCTGAAATGGCTCACTCAGAACACCTTTTAAAAGACTACGCGGAACAATCAGATCAAATGAACCATGATCAAATAAATGCTCAGCTACCTGCAAACCGTCAGGTACTTTCTGACCTGATGTTTGTTCGATTACTCTTCTACCTGCAAATGCAATGTATGCTTTAGGTTCAGCAATGATGATATCTCCCAACATACCAAAACTAGCAGTCACTCCACCGGTTGTGGGATATGTAAGGATCGATACATATAACAACTTTTTCTCCAATTGATGGATATATAAAGCAGTAGATATTTTAGCCATTTGCATTAAACTGAAACTTCCCTCTTGCATGCGTGCTCCTCCGGAAGCACACACCATGATTACTGGGAGAAATTGCTTGGTAGCGTATTCGATCAGACGAGTAATTTTCTCACCTACCACGGAGCCCATACTACCTCCCATGAACTGAAAATCCATAACTCCAATTGCGATAGGAATACCATTTGGTCGACCTATGCCTGTTTGAACAGCATCAGTTAAACCTGTCCTTATTTGGCAGGAAGTGATACGATCTATATGAGGTTCATCCTCAAAATGAAATTGAATCGGATCTGGGGCGGCCATGTCCTCATCCATAGGATGCCAAGTGCCATGATCAATTGAAAGTTCGATTCTGTCTGAACTACTCATTTGCAAATGATATCCACATTCTTCACAAACACTCTTATTCTGTCTCAAATATTTCATATAGAGCAAGTTCTCACGATTGTCGCACTGGACCCATAATCTGTTATTAAAATCAATCTTTATATTCTTGTTCTTGTCCATCTCATTGACGATATAGTCCTTACTAGTCCTTTCGATCAGATCTTCGATTGATCCACTTATTTTACGCCTTTCTTCGAACCATTCTTTCAAGGACATAGAGTTCTACCTAGATATGAGTATAAAAAAGGGGAGGAGATCTCTTGTTACTTTGCAATTTTCTTTTCCATGAGGGATCTTATTAGACAAAATAGATCCAATTATTAGTATATTAAGTATTACTATTATTAAGTAATACTATATTATTAGTATTAGGATCGTTACCGAAAGAATAGTGGGATGAATCATTTCCATTTTATTCGTAGTAATCCGAAGCATTGATCCGAGATTATGATAGAACCTTTTATTTGGTTATCAATAAAGATTCTCTTTTATACCACAAGAAAGAGTAATTATCATCCGAGAGAGAAGGATCATACGATATGATCGATCCGTTTTCCCTCTTTATGAAACCTATGGAATCTTTGTAGAAAAGGTCTATGTCTCAGCACGGGATACAGCAAGGGGGACAATGTCCAAAATGGGCTAGGAGGGATTCGAACCCTTGACTTCATGGTCCGGGACCATGGTCTCTGATCCACTGAGCTACCAACCCTATAGGATGATCCATAAGATCAATTTATGGGATGGATAAAATCCATGCCAACAACATTTTCATAAGCTTTGAGCTATTCGATCTTGGGAAAAATAAATAAGATATTGATTTATGTATATAGGTATGTACATATTTATACATGTACATAGATAGATATGGATCTATGCATATATCTAATCTCCATTTACAATTCGGCTCAATCTTTGTAGTAAAAGATTGGGCCGAGTTCTATTAGGAAAACGAACGGAGAGTCACTCAATTACAAGACATCCATTGCCTCAAATTCAAATTTGATCTCCTTCCATACTTCACAAGCAGCAGCTAATTCGGGACTCCATTTACTAGCTTCGCGGATCACTTCATTACCTTCACGAGCAAGATCACGTCCTTCATTACGAGCTTGTACACAAGCTTCTAAGGCAACTCGATTCGCTACTGCACCAGGTGCATTTCCCCAAGGGTGTCCCAAAGTTCCCCCACCGAACTGTAGTACGGAATCATCCCCAAAGATCTCGGTTAGAGCAGGCATATGCCAAACGTGAATACCCCCCGAAGCTACGGGCAGAACACCTGGCATAGATACCCAATCTTGGGTGAAATAAATACCACGACTTCGGTCTCTTTCAATAAAATCGTCACGCAGTAGATCAACAAAACCCAAAGTTACGTCTCGTTCTCCTTCAAGTTTACCTACTACAGTACCGGCGTGAATATGATCTCCACCGGACATTCGCAATGCTTTAGCTAGCACACGGAAGTGCATACCATGATTTCTTTGTCTGTCAATAACTGCATGCATTGCGCGGTGAATGTGAAGAAGTAGGCCATTGTCTCGGCAATAATGAGCCAAGCTGGTATTTGCAGTAAAACCTCCCGTCAGGTAGTCATGCATGACGATAGGAGCTCCCAATTCTCTGGCAAATACTGCCCTTTTGATCATTTCTTCGCATGTACCTGCAGTAGCATTCAAGTAATGTCCCTTAATTTCACCCGTCTCAGCCTGAGCTTTATAAATTGCTTCTGCACAGAAGCAGAAACGATCTCTCCAGCGCATAAATGGTTGGGAATTTACGTTCTCATCATCTTTGGTAAAATCAAGTCCACCACGAAGACATTCATAAACTGCTCTACCATAGTTTTTGGCAGATAAACCCAATTTGGGTTTAATAGTACATCCCAATAGAGGACGGCCATATTTGTTTAATTTATCTCTTTCAACTTGGATACCATGAGGTGGACCTTGGAAAGTTTTGGAATAAGCAGGAGGAACTCGCAAATCTTCTAGGCGTAGAGCTCGTAGGGCTTTGAATCCAAATACATTACCTACAATGGAAGTGAACATGTTAGTAACAGAACCTTCTTCAAAGAGGTCTAAGGGGTAAGCTACATAGGCAATAAATTGATTTTCCTCCCCAGGAACGGGCTCAATGTCATAGCATCGCCCCTTGTAACGATCGAGACTGGTAAGTCCATCGGTCCAAACAGTGGTCCATGTACCAGTGGAAGATTCAGCGGCTACTGCAGCTCCCGCTTCCTCAGGCGGCACTCCAGGTTGAGGAGTTACTCGGAACGCTGCCAAGATATCGGTATCTTTGGTTTGATATTCAGGAGTGTAATAAGTTAATCTGTAATCTTTAACACCAGCTTTAAATCCAACACTTGCCTTAGTCTCTGTTTTTGGTGACATAAGTCCCTCCCTACAACTCATCAATTAATAACTCTTGCAAGGACGAGGTCTGCTCGACATGGATCGAACGTAAAGAAAGGATTTCACAGGAATCTCCTGCGGAACCATGAACTAACTCAAGTCGTCCGTTATTGGGCAATAAGATTTGCCAAATACACTATTATTGTATAATGTTCTTTATGTATGGCGCAACCCTATCTTTGCTTTTCAAGTTCCTCCATGCATTGACCCAAGGACCTTTCAGCTATTAGACTAGTTAATGGATTTAAAGAACCGAATCGACCTTTGATCCTAATAGATAATATATGTATGTGTAGATTGTAGATCTAAAAGCAGATATATAGGACGAAAAAAAAAAAAAAAAATAAAAAAAGAAAAATAGATGTGCGTATGAAAGGAAGAGACAACGACCGATGAGAGAAAGATTATGAATAGGGTTCAAGTTCCGCATTGAATGGATAATCTGGACGCAATCTGGGGTGAAATGCTTATAGTTATGGACAAATTGAAGACTTTCTCATGATTTTTATCCATCTACTTCATGTTCAAAATAAAAGTTGAACTTGAGAAGCGAAATATCACTAAGTAGATCAAGGTGGTAACTCTCATTCATCATGAACTGATCGATTCGATACTAAACATTTTTAATAGTATTAGCGAGCAATTCGAACAAATCTCCCTTTTTATTATTATGAGAACCAATCCTCTTGCTCTTGGGGTTCCCACACTTGTGGAAAAGAATGTGGGACATATTGTTCAAATCATTGGCCCAGTACTGGATGTAGTTTTTTCTCCAGGCAATATGCCTAATATTTTAAATTCTTTGATAATTAAGGGCAAAGATACGGCTGGTCAAGAAATTAATGTTACTTGCGAGGTACAACAATTATTGGGAAATAATAAAGTGAGAGCTGTAGCTATGAGTGCTACAGATGGTCTGAAGAGAGGAATGAAAGTAATTGACACAGGAGCTCCCCTGAGTGTTCCGGTTGGTGGAGCTACTCTCGGACGAATTTTCAATGTTATTGGAGAACCTGTCGATAATTTAGGTCCTGTAGATGCTCGCACAACATCTCCTATTCATAGACCCGCTCCTGCCTTTATACAGTTAGATACAAAGTTATCAATCTTCGAAACAGGCATTAAAGTGGTGGATCTTTTAGCTCCTTACCGCCGTGGAGGAAAAATAGGACTATTCGGGGGAGCTGGGGTAGGTAAAACAGTGCTCATCATGGAATTAATCAACAATATTGCTAAGGCTCATGGAGGTGTATCTGTATTTGGCGGAGTAGGAGAACGCACCCGTGAGGGAAATGATCTTTACGTTGAAATGAAAGAATCGGGAGTAATTAATGAACAAGATATCTCGGGATCGAAAGTAGCTCTGGTCTATGGCCAGATGAATGAACCACCAGGAGCTCGTATGAGAGTTGGGTTAACCGCCCTAACCATGGCTGAATATTTCCGAGATGTCAATGAGCAAGACGTACTTTTATTTATCGACAATATCTTCCGTTTTGTCCAAGCGGGATCAGAAGTATCTGCATTATTAGGCAGAATGCCTTCCGCTGTGGGTTATCAGCCAACTCTTAGTACAGAAATGGGTTCTTTGCAGGAAAGAATTACTTCTACCAAAGAGGGATCTATAACCTCCATTCAAGCAGTTTATGTACCTGCAGACGATTTGACCGACCCCGCTCCTGCTACAACATTTGCACATTTAGATGCTACTACCGTATTATCGAGAGGATTAGCTGCCAAAGGCATCTATCCAGCAGTAGATCCTTTAGATTCAACATCGACCATGCTCCAACCTTGGATCGTGGGCGAAGAACATTATGAAACTGCACAAGGAGTCAAGCAAACTTTACAGCGTTATAAAGAACTTCAAGACATTATAGCTATTCTTGGACTGGACGAATTATCAGAAGAAGATCGTTTAACCGTAGCAAGAGCACGAAAGATTGAACGTTTCTTATCACAACCCTTTTTTGTAGCAGAGGTATTCACTGGTTCCCCGGGTAAATATGTCGGTCTCGTAGAAACAATTAGAGGTTTTAAAATGATCCTTTCCGGAGAATTAGATGGTCTTCCCGAACAGGCCTTTTATTTGGTGGGTAACATTGATGAAGCTACCGCGAAGGCTATGAACTTAAAAGTGGAGAATTAATTTAAAAAATGACCCTAAATCTTCGTGTACTGACTCCTAATCGAGTTGTTTGGGATTCAGAAGTTGAAGAAATCATCTTATCTACCAATAGCGGTCAAATTGGCGTATTACCAAATCATGCTCCCATTGTTGCAGCTTTAGATATAGGGATCACAAAAATACGTCTCGATGGGCAATGGTCTACTATGGCTTTGATGGGCGGTTTCGCCAGGATAGACAATAATAAAATCACCATATTGGTAAATGATGCAGAGAAAGGTATTGACATCGATCCTCGAGAGGCTCGGGAAACTTTTCGAATAGCTGAAGCTGACCTAGCTCGAGCTGAAGGCAAGAGACAAGTGATTGAAGCTAATGTAGCTCTCAGAAGAGCCAGGACACGATTAGAGGCTATCAGTGCTATTTTGCCCTCCGTCTCTAATTAACGTAAGGATTTCGGATAATTATTGAAAATGGATTCTTTATTCCAATCAAATCCAATAGCAGGTAAAACTTATTAGATACCAAAGTAAATGACATCTAATAAGTTTTACCTACTATTGGATTTGAACCAATGACTCCCGCCGTATGAAAGCGATACTCTAACCACTGAGTTAAGTAGGTCATTTATCATCATAAATAGAGTTGGATCTATGAACATTCTAAATGGAATTGAACTTATGAACAATATGTCCCTGGCAGGATTGAACTGATTGGGACGTATTAGATCATGAAATATCCACCTTGACAAAGGGGGATCCATTTGGTTATGATAGTGTATCATTAAGAATAGCAAGGGCTATAGCTCAGCAAGGTAGAGCACCTCGTTTACACGTGCGCCAATGCTTTTCAAGAGAGTTCATCGATTCATCTGATCCATGAAATAGATCTTATGTGAAATACTGATGTCTTACTCCATCGATCGATCTGGGAGAACAATAGCATGACAAGGATGAGGTTCGATCTGATTCCAATTCCGGATCTAGTTGATATGGTAAATCTCAGGTTCATTCAATGCTAGGCATAATGAGTACAATACGGGGACCTCAAAATATCTTCTTTTCGCTCTATGAACTTTGAGGTGTATGGAGTCTCATATTTAACTTTCAGAGCGATAGAGACTCTATTTGGGTTCAATCTGTGCTTGAACGAGGCAGACCTACGTCGAGGGAACGAACCTTTTGAATCACTTTGGGATTGCTTCCGAAAAAAAAAAAAAAAAGAATAACTTGGAGCACACGGAGCCATCTTATTATCTTTCTGGAAAGGAAAGAATGGCAGACTAACTGATCGATCCATCAGTTCATGAAAGAGCCCAATGCAAAAAAAATGCATGTTGGGTTTTTGGAACAGTTCAAATCATTTCGATAATAATAACTTTGATCTGTTTTACCGAGAAGGTCTACGGTTCGAGCCCGTATAGCCCTATACATTCCACTGAGTTTTGGTATTACTATATTACTTCTTTATCCTTATATCCCTTATTACCTATGACTCAGTCCTAAAGAGTCTCTTGGAGACTGTCAACTATTCTTATATGCCCATGAATAGATCGATAGGAACGTGGGAACGGGGCAGATCATCTAACTTATGATGATCCCTTGTTTATTGATCTATAAAAATCAGTAACACATGACTGACATGTTGATATGCTCTTATCACCCATTATTGAGGGGTTATTAATACACCTCCGATAACCCCAAGCAAGGTCACAATGATTTGTCCCAGTACATCTGTAAGGTCTGAATCTATTTGAGAACTTCGGTCGAATAATAATTAGCATCGATCATCAAAACCTCATTGGTCTAACAGATGCAGGGGACTCCTGGTGTAATGAATGACTAAAGGGAGATCTAGAAAGGTATCTGCCCGATCTAAATAGTTCGTATCGCAGAAATGAAACTAATCGTGACATAATTTACGAAGGGCAAGGCCGTAATTCATATAAGAGGTACTCATAGATCAAATGAATTATAGAATGAAGTATTCTATATATACCCCGATTTGCACAATGTTCATCGAAATGTCCCGAGATCCAAATAAATACGTATTTATCAACAGCCTTTATGAAACTGATAGCCCGGAGCCGTAGGAAAAGAGGACAATTTGTGGATCACGATATTCTCTATCACTTTGATCCTATCGAGATATCAGTAAGTTCTGAATGGTTCTGAGATATAAAAGCATATCCAGATCCAAAAACTGCTGACAAAAACGTGAAAAGTTCATCCTGTAATCATGAAAATTATGAGCATACTTATTAGATACAAATATTGGATTGGAAAGCCCCATGCTTTTCTGGAGTATCCAATTATTCATTCAAAGAGTTTGTATTAGTCCCACTATTAGGTACAATTGGATCTGAAGTTTATACTCAAGAATTCGACTTCCATGAAAGGGACTTCGACCGATTCATATTAGAATTCATTCTATCTAGAGCACCCCAATAAGACTTAGGTTATTGGGTGGATGAATGGAGAGAATCTAACGATTTTCTTAAAATCGATCTCTCATCGAAATGAAACGATCCAGAATGGGACAACGTTTCATCATATGATAACCCTGATAAGATTGATCCGGGGTCTATTCGATCCGATCAAAATTTCCCATTTGATCTGGATCAGAGACGTGTACTCTATTTAGACCTATATGTGGTCTCGGGTGTTTTCCTGAATGCGTCGGATCTATCCTTATTGATCTAAACATATGCCTAAGAGTTGGAATGGAATCTATTGCCAAAGAAAGAGGCTCGATGCCAGCCATCCCCTGGAGTAGCCAGAATACTCGTATAGCATGTACGGAAATCAACGTCGAGTAATGTGAGATTCGAAAAGGATTAATTATTTGTATTGTAAATATACAATACGTACGATGGATCACGAGAACTTCTATGAATTACCCATGGAAACTCGGCTGTTATCTCGATCGAGAGTAAACGTACGATCATATCATCTCAGCAGCGTGTCTGAGAACGTGTATAACGCGGAGAATAATTGATGGGCATCGTCTCCGAGAATAAGACTCTTTTGTAGGTCTCAACAGAAAATGAGCAGATAGAGTCGTTCGGTTGGAATTTTTATTCCGATAGGTCCCCCCCCCTCTCCGGCAGATCGTAAACTTGGCATAATTCATCCGCCGAGTGATTAGGTATTTCCTCCATTATTGTACAGGATTCATTCTGTTATTCCGATCGATCCGCTCCGATTGCTCATCATCATTCCATAATTCGAATTGATGTGGACCTTCCTTGGTAAGATCAGGATCCTATTTGGGTAGGCTTATCCAAGGAAAATCTGAGATCTCCGGATTCCTCCCCTACTTTACGATGGAATAACCTGGATCAGTTACCTTCTAAACATTATGTAAATCGTTCTGAAATGTATAAACGTCCGCCTCTCTCCCCTGATTGGTCCATTGGATTGGTCGGTAACGTATTCTTCGAAGTATCCTCCGTAGATCACTCCCAGTTCAGCTAGTTTTACCGTCGTGATTGGAACAGGAATTGTTTCTTGCTCTATTCAAGATTCCTATTACGGGATGCCCTGGAATCTTTATCCTGTTGACCTAGGGAGGGGTGCGACCAGAAACTTGTTCAGTTCGATCAACGCGGTTACATCAACAGAAGTTATAGGATCGCTTAATATTGTCCATCAATCCTAAAGTAGTATTTGTCGTTCAATGCCCGGCCGGGTCAACAAGGCACAAATAGACTTGGACCTTTATGAATTCCAATTCATATTCCCGGAATGGAACGACTGTCTTGATCCTGAATCAAAAGTCATATCACAGAGGAAATAACCCCTTAGTACTTTTTATCTTTAATAGACGGATCAATCCCTGTTACGGGATCGATAAAGATATTACTGAATGAAGCTCCGGGGGAAATAGTTTATCCGGCATATTATCGAACGGAATCAATTCTATATCTGTCCACATGTTAAATACATAGTACTGGTCGGATTCATCTATTAATAAGCTTCATTCTCCGCGAGATTGACCCATTCATTTCCATGGTCACTTGATCCTTTTTCTCTTTCTTCAGTACTACAAATGGATCTGGATACTACGAATGGACGATCCAATTGAATCCTACTCCTGGAATCATTTGTATAACGAACCAAAGCATCAACGCACGTTACAATTGTTTGAAGATTCATTCCAAATCTCTGACAACTGAGATTTCCCCCTTCTCATATTCTCCCAATATTGTGAAATGTTCACTATTTCCTTCCGTTGATGAATCCGGAAACCCGAAAATTTCTACACTTGTCCCATTACCTACATAAGTATCTGACAAAGAACTCAATTGTCCCTAAGGGCAATCGTGTGAGATGGACCATGCCGAAAAGGCATAATTCTACAAATTGAATACATAAGCCTTTTTCTTGTTATAAGAGATGGATAGGTTTCTGGGGGTTCAATGGAATATATAGATAAACTGAATATGGGTATAAAGAAATTCGGATATGAAACAAGCAGATGGAGTCGAACGACGCATCAGTGAAAAGAACGACCCTCCAATGAGAAAGATCCATATTTTGATGGACAAGATTCAAATATCGGAATAGAACATACAAGAAATCCTAAGCTCTTATAGAAATTCCTGGACATTTCCTTGCATTACATCAGGCCATGTCTCTCGTTACAACTCGAATCACGTGTAATTCGCCGAACCAATGTGCAAAACTGTGTTATTGCAAGATCGATTTCTAAGAAGAATCAATTTTTATTGTTTGACGGTAAATGAAAGTATATAAATGACTGATACGGGGGAGGAAGGATTAACCAGACTTTTCACTTCTGAAATAACCGGGGGTGAAATAAGTTGATTTCTCCCAGATAAATACGTAATACTTCTACATATCACATATACGAGTAATATTTCATTGAATGAATTTTGGAATAAGCCTTGGACAAAATAGTAATATGTAGATCGATGAAAATCAATTGTTCTATTTTTGGGAGAGGAGTGATGAATCCATTTACGGGAAAATGGAATAATTTGATCTATTTCACAGGAGTATATTCATGTTTCTACTTTTTGAATATGAGACTTTTTGGATCTTTTTACTAATATCTAGCCTCATGCCTATTCTGGCATTCCTAATTTCCAGAGCTTTAGCCCCCATTAGCGAAGGCCCAGAGAAGCTCACTAGTTATGAATCCGGTATAGAAGCAATGGGAGATGCTTGGATACAATTTAGGATTCGTTATTATATGTTCGCTTTGGTTTTTGTTGTTTTTGATGTTGAAACAGTTTTTCTTTATCCATGGGCTATGAGTTTCGATATATTGGGTATATCTACCTTTATAGAAGCTTCGATTTTCGTGCTTATCCTAATTGTTGGTTCAGTTCATGCATGGCGAAGAGGAGCATTGGAATGGTCTTAGCTTCCGAGTATTTGGGTGGTGGAGGGAAAGTAGAAAATGGCATAAAACCAGTGATGGGTTCTACAGAATCCCCTTTACTTGGTCAAACAACTCCAAATTCAGTTATTTCAACTACCCTAAATGATCTGTCGAATTGGGCCAGACTCTCCAGTTTATGGCCGCTTCTTTATGGTACTAGTTGTTGTTTTATTGAATTCGCTTCATTAATAGGTTCACGATTCGACTTTGATCGTTACGGTCTGGTACCAAGATCTAGTCCTAGACAAGCCGACCTCATCATAACAGCTGGCACTGTGACCATGAAAATGGCTCCTTCTTTAGTGAGATTATATGAACAAATGCCCGGACCAAAATATGTAATTGCTATGGGAGCATGTACTATTACAGGAGGAATGTTCAGTACAGATTCTTATAGTACCGTTCGTGGAGTGGATAAATTAATTCCCGTAGATGTTTATTTGCCGGGTTGCCCCCCAAAACCAGAGGCTATTATAGATGCTATAATAAAACTTCGTAAAAAGGTAGCTCGAGAAATATATGAAGATAGGACCAAACTCCAACAAGGAAAGAGATATTTCACTCAAAATCATAAGTTTCGTGTTGGATCCAGTCTTTATACTGGAAACTATGATCAGAAGTTACTCCATAAATCTCCCGAACCTCAATCTGAATCTACTTCAGAGATACTTTCCAAAACCTTTGAATCTACTTCAGAGATACCCTCCGATTTTGTAAAATACGAGAATTCAGTATCTTTCCAGGAATCGAGGAATGAAGAATATTTTGTAAAGAGTAACGAACAGGAAATCAATTTTCAAAAATTCCATTGGAAATGTTAAATACTTATACGGATACTCCTACAAGAAAGACTAATGAAGTACAGGGTCGATTATCCGCTTGGCTAGCCAAGCATAAGTTAGCTCACAGACCTCTGGGTTCTGATTACCAGGGCATAGAAACTTTACAGATAAAATCTGAGGATCGGGCCTCTGTAGCTGTCGCTTTATATGTTTATGGTTTCAATTATCTCCGTTCTCAGTGTGCCTATGATGTAGCGCCGGGGGGATCATTGGCTAGTGTATATCACCTTACAAATATACAGGATGATGCGGATCAACCTGAAGAGATATGTATAAAAGTTTTTGTCCCAAGGAAAAATCCCAGAATTCCGTCTATTTTCTGGATCTGGAAAAGTGCTGATTTTCAGGAACGAGAATCTTATGATATGTTGGGAATCCTTCATGAAAGTCATCCACGCCTGAAACGTATATTGATGCCTGAGAGTTGGATTGGTTGGCCTCTACGCAAAGATTATATTACACCTAATTTCTACGAGATACAGGATGCTCATTGAATGGAATAAAATTGAATGGAATAAAAGTAAACAATCTTCGCTCTTACAATTTGAAATATTCAATTTGAACAATATATCATATTTTCGATGGAGTGAGATAAATAGACTTCTGCTAGTGTCGTAATGGAATCCCTTATCCATTTACATCATCCTACATTCTTGGATCTGGAAGAAACCTATTCGGGATAAATTAAGGAATCAAATTCGTTTACGCATCACAAACCATGTACCACGTACACATTCTATAATATACAAAAAGGAAGAGAAAGATCGGATTTCACTTGTACCAATTCCAGTTGAGAATAGATCCTATCTATTTACACTGTCAATTCCATATTTCCGAGTTTTCGAACCAACTTTTATATACGCACGGGGTATCGAGATCCAATTGGAACGGGGAAGGACAATATGAACAAAAAGGGAGAAAGAGAACGGAACATGCTGATTCATCTATTATGATCGGGATCTATATGTACGTACATATAAATACATAAATATGTACGTACATATAGATACATAAATATGAATATGGATAACTGTGTATTATGATCTAGGTATATGGATATGGATGAGTATGTATGCCAATAGATATCCATCTATCTAGATAGATATTTCTCGATCTATGAGTTCGCATGCCAGGAACCAGATTTGAACTGGTGGCACGAGGATTTTCAGTCCTCTGCTCTACCAACTGAGCTATCCCGGCTCTTCCCTGTGCATCATTCTAACATAGGACCTGAACTTGTGTCAACTGAAGGGACCATAAAAAATGGGGATTTTTTTCCTAGTTAAAAAATTATTTTCGAACAAAATTTACGGGAAGTAACCATTCATGAGAAGGACTGCTAACGATCGAAGAATTTTCAATTCTCTATCCAGATTGGATATTTCAGATATCTAGATCTCTATATATAGATAGAGATCTAGATATCTATCTATAGATAATGAGAGATTCCTACTTCTATTTCTTCATGGGGGGGTGAATAAAAAGAATCAATTCGAAAGTGAGAATTACAAATTCGAAATTGTATAAAAAAAAAAAAAAAAAAAGAGAAATCAGTCATTCGGGAACGAACTCGACTTGGGGATAGAGAGATTTGAACTCTCACGGTCTATAAAGCCGACGGATTTTCCTCTTACTGCAATTTGCATTGTTGTTGGCATTGACATGTAGAACTGGACTCTATCTTTATCCTCGTCGAAAAATTCACTCCAGGAATCGATCCGACTTCCTCTTTTCTTTAGGGAGGTGAAGTTAATCATTGGATTACTTAATGTCGAATTATTCCTTTAACTTAAAATTGACCCAAGCGTCTCACTAATAGTGAAATGCATAAAATGATTCAAGTCCCGATCATGAACTTTGCTTGATAGTATGGACCATTCCCACTTTTGGAGTGTAAATGTAAAGATTATTCCATAGATGCAGCACTGGGGAAAAGAATATTCATTCGTTAGAATAGCTTCCATCGAGTCTCTGCACCTATCCTTTCTCTTCCTAGTCAAGGAAACTATTGTCTCTGTAAACTGGATTTGGTTCAGGATTGCCCATTCTAAATGTCCTAGGGTTCCCTGGATTTGGAAGCTATCACTTGGTAGGTTTCCATACCAAGGCTCAACTCGATCAAGTCCGTAGCGTCTACCAATTCCGCCATATCCCCTTTTGAAAAACGAGATCCCACTGTAATCTCATCCTATTATTCCATTTTCATCAGAGTTATTCATTGGATATCCATTCGGTACTGGGAGAGATGTCTTCTCTTATTTCTTTCTCTCTTACCATCTCCACTATCATCTAGTATGACTGAAAATGATTCTATCATTTCTGCATTTCCCGCGCAATGTTTTTTCCCTTTCTGTTTGATTTGGAATAGTGAAACGATCAATATCAATTGATCCTTTCTTCCCTTCCTTTCTCTCGAACGAATCCACATCCAAGCAATGTTTCATTGGAATCTGGATTGCGTCATTGAGCTCAATTAGCTATAATTGCTAAGATTCCGAATATATTGATGAATATCATACTAATGATATGCAGTTATGGCTTATTCATACAAGCCCGCTTAGCTCAGAGGTTAGAGCATCGCACTTGTAATGCGATGGTCATCGGTTCGATTCCGATAGCCGGCTCTTTGTTATTCCCTTCATTCCTCCTCATGATCTATAATGTTTTGTTAGGATCAAGGAATATGGGGAAGATTCCTCTTTCTTCTGATCGTTGGTTCACGGGTCCGCTATGCCATGATCACTTTCAACTAGAAACGGAATGGGTTATTGAATGGAGCAGATCTATTTAGATCTCTCCAAACCAATTTTTCAAGAGATCTTTGTTCTCCATTTTGATGTTTATACGATTCATACTATTCTTCTTTCCAGTACTATTTGTTCATTTCGTAAAAGAAGGAGTTCTTATGTCCCGTTATCGAGGACCTCGTTTAAAAATAATACGTCGTCTAAGAACTTTACCAGGGCTGACTAATAAAAGACCGAAATCCAGGAATGATCCTACCAATCAATCTTCTTCTAGAAAAATATCTCAATATCGTATCCGTCCGGAAGAAAAACAAAAATTGCGTTTCCATTATGGACTGACAGAGCGACAATTACTTAAATATGTTCGTATTGCTGGAAGAGCCAAAGGATCAACGGGCCAGATCCTATTGCAATTACTTGAAATGCGTTTGGATAATATTATTTTTCGATTGGGTATGGCTCTTACCATTCCTGGAGCCAGACAATTGGTTAATCATAGACATATCCTGGTCAATGATCGTGTGGTAGATATACCAAGTTATCGTTGCAAACCCCGAGATGTTATTACTATAAGAGATCAACGGAGATCGAGAGCTATGATCGGGAAAAATCTCGATTTATCCCAGAAGGATCAAATGCCGAATCATTTGACTCTTCATTCGTCACAATATAAGGGATTAGTCAATCAAATAATAGATAGTAAATGGATCAGTTTAAAGATCAATGAATTGCTGGTTGTAGAATATTATTCCCGTCAAGCTTGAATTGAGAATGAAAAAGAGAGGTTCTTGTACATCTAGACAATTATGTTTCTCTCTTTTTTCTTTAAGGAGACGAGTAGATAGAATTGTTCGATTCTTGGGATTCGACTTATCTTTGTTCATCCCCCCGTACGCTATTATACGATATGATCATTAATGATACTTTCATTTATCGTCCGCTTTTTCCCAATGTTCTTTTACTTTCTCATATCACGAATCGACGTTTATTCTATTTCCCTATATCACGAAATAGGAGGGGATTGATCTCAGAATGATAAGATCATCCCTTTGGGATTCGATCTATTGGGAGAACAGAACGATGGGGAATAATAAGAAAGTTAAGGTGCGGAAAGAGAGGGATTCGAACCCTCGGTAAACAAAAGTCTACATAGCAGTTCCAGTGCTACGCCTTGAACCGCTCGGCCATCTTTCCTACGAGATCTTCCGATTCTAATCCACGGAATTGATGGATAGCAAGTCCCTTAGTAATTCTTATTCTTCGGATACGATCAGTTCTGAATCCTTTTGCGAAGGTAAAAATACTTATTCAATCCCCAGAAGGGACAAAAATTTTCCAGCACTTCCTCTTCTTTTAGGAAATCTTCATCCTTGTTGATCCGATGATCTCATCCTATTTGAATTGATATTCCCGATCCAATTGAGAAATTGGAATGGATTACTAATCCATTCCATATCATGATCATATATCAATTACAAAATGATTGTCTGGTATCAATTATGTAATAATTAGGAAGAATTCTTCGACAACAATTTATTGTATAAATTGTCTCATGATGATCATATTATAAATATATGCACATATAATTGATGGTCATTTGATTCTCATTATGCAATGATCATTTCACTTCTTTATTATTTCTTTCGTTCGGATCACGACCAAATGAAAATGATAACTTATCGAGTTCACGGAATATGTAGAAACAGTTCCTTGAATAGGAATCTTTTTCTATTGCTTATTGGTCAATATTACTAATGAACATCAAATTGTTCCGAGCATTCCCCATCTATCTATTATTAGTCTATCTATTATTAGATAGAAGAATCAATTGGAATGTTCACATATTTCCGATCGTAAGAAAATCGATTTCTATGGTATTGTGCACCGGAAAATCCTTTTGTTCATGGGATCATTTCCGGAAAAAGGGAATGAGAAGAATTATCAAATCTATAACTGACTATGCCTAGATCTCAGAGAAATGACAATTTTACTGATAAGACCTTCACAATTGTAGCGGATATCCTATTGCGAATAATCCCCACAGCTCCAGGGGAAAAAGAGGCATTTACCTATTACAGAGATGGTGTGATTCGATCTTTTTTCCGTTCTTTCCCTCTCGGGGGGGGGGGGGGGAGACGGGATTCGGAAATAAAATAATATTGAGTCAAAGAAAACTTACGCTTAGTGAAGGTGAGTTTTGGAGATGAAACAATTCCTTCTGTCGTGTATCCCCGGTTGATGCAACCTTGGATGCCCTGATCTCCTAGAGATCCCAGTATCGAGCGAAAGGTTACACCTATGGAATAGGCTTTGTATGGTCGAGTCTATCTAATAGGCATGCATAGGGGAAAAGCACTACATGTGGAAATCAACAACACAAAAGCTTCGTTATAGTTCATACGCATTACCCCTTTTATGGGGGCTAATAAGAATGGTTGGGACAACAAACATCCATCTCGTTTGTACCTCGGGTATCCATATGATATAACCATCGTAGATCGTTGAAGTGGCTAATTCCTAGAAAATACAGGGCGTTAAGGACAAATGAATTGTTAGAGTTTCCATTTTTAGCACTAAGATCCTCAGTGCTCAGGAAAGAATCTCTGCGATAAGGATGGCTAGAGACTCATTGGAAAGACACTAGCCCCTGTTAGTTCAAAATGTTGGGTAATAATCTTTTTTCAATTCTACGGGTTATTCCCCTTATTATGTACTATAAAGGAGGAGCCGTATGAGGTGAGAATCTCACGTACGGTTTTGGAACGGAGATCATTTCAATTGAATGAACGACCGTAACGGATGTCAGCTCAATCCGAAGGAGAATATGCGGAAGCTTTACAAAATTATTATGAAGCTATGCGACCGGAAATTGACCCTTATGATCGAAGTTATATACTATATAATATAGGTCTTATCCACATGAGTAACGGAGAGCATACCGAGGCTTTGGAATATTATTTCCAGGCATTGAAACGAAACCCATCCCTACCACAAGCTTTTAATAATATGGCCGTGATCTGTCATTACGTGCGGCTATCTGTGCTATGGAATAGATCAGTTAGGAACTGCTATGGGGAAGGACAAAGAAAAAGGCTTTCTACATATGCGCCGTCCGAAATAACGGTTTCTTATCAGCTGTAATAAAAAGACCATCCTTCATAGGAGCCCGAATATGAATGGATAAGCAGAGCCTATATACTCCATGGATAAAAGAATGAATTCGATTGATGGGGGAAGCACCGTAAAGATCAATTATTGAAAATTCGGGCTGATACAATGAGATCTGCTCACTCACAAAAGTCAGGGATCAACTTATGCAATAGAGTTGATCTACTAAGCTATCGAGCAGCGGTGTAGGATCAGATCCTAAAGATAGAAGAAGGCACTTTCCCATCAACTCCAGATGGGAAGTACTTCTAAAAATTTCTATGCAAAATTGAGATAGTTACCTCTCAAAAAGACCTCTATTTGGATGATTTGAAGTAGAGATCTTTGTTTCTCTACTTTCTCTTTCTGAGGGTGGGAGAAAAGATAAAATCCGATCAAAAGTGAAGTTAAAACTCATGTCATTGACCCTTTTTGGTCCTTCAATTGACCTAATCAAATGGAACCCATTTGCAATGAATTCTCTTCAATGATATATTTTGAATTTTGAGTGGAGGACCAAATACAAATAATAGTTGATTGAGCCGTATGAGGTAGGAAACTCTCAAGTACGGTTCTAAGGGAAGGAAACTTTTCCAAGTTGACCTATCTCGACCGGGGAGAGCAGGCCATTCGACAGGGAGATCCTGAAACTGCGGAGGCTTGGTCCGATCGAGCTGCTGAGTATTGGAAACAAGCCATAGCGCTTGCTCCAGGCAATTACATTGAAGCACAAAATTGGTTAAAGATTACAGGACGCCTTGGCGAATGAGAATCTCTATTCCTAATCATTTTTTGAAATTACCAAATATTGATTCTCCGGGGGAGATCAATGGAATGATTTCGTAATACTCTTTTTAATTTGATCCTATTTCGGCATCTATTCATGGGAATAGATCGACAATATCGCAAATAATACCTTTTATGGATCGTTAATGAAATAGATCTATTGAATAAGGTGAAATTCAGAGATGTCTCTTCAATGATCCATGAAGAATTTCAAGTCATTGTGATCCATAATGACATGTGATATATGATATGACATATGTGGGTATCTGTGTGGATATCTATATCTAGATATATCTATATCTAGATATAGATATCCATATGATAATGATCATTGCACCGATAAATACTTTTTACATCACACGAGGAAAGATTTTTCCTGAATTGCAATGGTCCATTGAGCACCTCAGGGATATGTCATAATAAATTTGAACACCTGCCCCAGATTGACTCCGTATCATAGTCGCTCCGGTCATGAACTGGAAAAGAAAGAGAAGAACGGGTTGAAAACATATATCTATCAGAAGTTCACTAATTACTGTTGGCGGGTTTCTTCTTATGTCTCGTCCGGAAAGAGGAGAACTCAATGATTATTCGTTCACCGGAACCAGAAGTAAAGATTGTGGTGGAAAGGGATCCTATAAAAACCTCTTTTGAAAAATGGGCCAAACCTGGGCATTTTTCAAGGACACTAGCTAAAGGCCCTAATACTACTACTTGGATCTGGAATCTACATGCTGATGCTCACGATTTTGGTAGCCATACCAATGATTTGGAAGAGATCTCCCGCAAAGTCTTTAGTGCTCATTTCGGTCAACTAGCCATCATCTTGATTTGGCTAAGTGGGATGTACTTTCATGGCGCTCGTTTCTCCAATTATGAAGCATGGCTGAGTGATCCTACTCACATAAAACCCAGTGCTCAGGTAGTTTGGCCAATAGTAGGTCAAGAAATACTGAATGGGGATGTAGGTGGAGGTTCTCGAGGGATACAAATAACCTCTGGTTTGTTTCAAATTTGGCGAGCATCTGGAATAACTAGTGAATTACAACTTTACTGCACTGCAATTGGTGCATTGATCTTTGCAGCGTTAATGCTTTTTGCTGGTTGGTTCCATTATCACAAAGCTGCTCCAAAATTGGCTTGGTTCCAAGATGTAGAATCCATGTTGAACCACCATTTAGCGGGGTTACTAGGACTTGGGTCTCTATCTTGGGCAGGACACCAAGTACACGTCTCTTTACCTATTAACCAACTCCTAGATGCTGGAGTGGATCCTAAAGAGATACCTCTTCCCCATGAATTTATTTCGAATCGCGATCTTTTAGCTCAACTTTATCCTAGTTTTGCTGAGGGATTAACCCCACTTTTTACCCTAAATTGGTCGGAATATTCAGAATTTCTAACTTTTCGTGGAGGACTAAATCCAGTCACGGGGGGTCTGTGGCTGACCGATACTGCACATCATCATTTGGCTATTGCAATTCTTTTCCTGATAGCCGGTCATATGTATAGGACCAATTGGGGCATTGGCCATAGCCTTAAAGAAATTTTGGAGACTCATAAAGGTCCATTTACGGGTGAGGGTCATAAAGGTCTTTACGAGATCTTGACCACCTCATGGCATGCTCAATTAGCTCTTAACCTAGCTATGTTGGGCTCTCTGACTATTGTCGTAGCTCACCATATGTATTCTATGCCTCCCTATCCATACTTAGCTATTGACTATGGCACCCAACTCTCTCTGTTCACACATCACATGTGGATCGGCGGATTTCTCATAGTTGGCGCCGCTGCACATGCAGCCATTTTTATGGTAAGAGACTATGATCCAACTACTCAATACAACAATCTATTAGATCGTGTTCTTAGACATCGTGATGCGATTGTATCACACCTCAACTGGGCATGCATATTCCTAGGTTTCCATAGTTTTGGTCTGTATATTCATAATGATACTATGAGCGCTTTAGGGCGTCCTCAAGATATGTTTTCGGATACTGCTATACAATTACAACCTATCTTTGCTCAATGGGTACAAAACACTCATGCTTTAGCACCGGGTTCAACAGCTCCTGATGCAACAGCGAGCACCAGCTTAACTTGGGGAGGTGGTGATCTAGTAGCAGTAGGCGGCAAAGTGGCTTTGTTACCAATTCCATTAGGAACCGCGGATTTTTTGGTACACCACATTCATGCATTTACTATCCATGTGACTGTATTAATTTTACTTAAAGGCGTTTTATTTGCCCGTAGCTCTCGTTTAATACCTGATAAAGCGAATCTTGGTTTTCGTTTTCCTTGCGATGGACCTGGAAGAGGAGGGACATGTCAGGTATCCGCCTGGGATCATGTTTTCCTAGGTTTATTCTGGATGTACAATGCGATTTCGGTAGTGATATTCCACTTCAGTTGGAAAATGCAGTCCGATGTTTGGGGTAGTATAAGTGATCAGGGAATGGTAACTCATATCACGGGAGGAAACTTTGCACAGAGTTCCATTACCATTAACGGGTGGCTTCGTGACTTTCTATGGGCACAAGCCTCTCAAGTGATCCAATCTTATGGTTCTTCATTATCTGCCTATGGTCTTCTCTTTTTAGGTGCTCATTTTGTTTGGGCCTTTAGTTTAATGTTCCTATTTAGTGGCCGTGGGTATTGGCAAGAACTCATCGAATCTATCGTTTGGGCTCATAACAAAT